GATTTACATTCCAGTTTTACGGATTGGTACTAGGGAGTATGAAATTTCCCAAGGATTTCATTTCCTTTTGGTAGATTTAGCTTCGGGGGACACCGATGCAACAGGACCCACCCGTCTCTCGATACGAAGATGCGTTTTCGGCGCCACTTCGTTCGGAGAGGCAAGCACGGAGATTGACCAAATAGAACTTCCCCGCCGGGCCGGGTTCTCTATGTTTTCTATCTTTCTGGTTTGGAAAGGAAGGGGTCGGGAGACTTATTCCGGAAATGCAAGACGACTTCTGTTCCGGACGCCTCGCGGGGATTCGAACCTCCGTACTACGCATTACTCCATCTCGTGTCTGGTATGCCTACCCCCGTTTCGAAGCAAGGGAACGTGATGGAGTTATGTGAACCGATTCAATTGTACGAATATCTCTCCAGTCCTGTCAACTGCTAAACCGAATTTTCATTCCTTTCTTGCCGGATTTACTAACTGCTAACTGGGAAACTCCACTAAGATTGAAACGAAATCCACAAACCTTTTTGATTATTCATTGATTCTCCGGGTAGTGGTAAGGTTCCAGTTCATACTGACTATGGCCAAGGGTTCGAATCTAGTCCCGCCCGCAATCAATCATCTCTAAAGCAGTGTTCGATTCCATCCTCGTACAGAGACTTCTTTTTTTTTCACGGCCTGAAAAGCAAGCCCACGCTTGTCTCACAGGCAAGTCTTTTCACCAATATCGAGGAAATAATACCATATGAATAGACAAAAAAAAAGGGGGGGGGGGGGGGGGGCATTCCCCCTTCGCCTAAATACTCGGTTGGATGTAACGGCGTGGGTTGTTACTGCGCAACTCCAGCTGTGCACTGCGCGGAAATACTTCTATCTCCTCCGGAATAGACGAGGGATCATTTTCCTAGCAAGTGATTCTGGGTGCGAGAAGACAAGCTAGATAGGAGAATGCCAGGATCAATTACCGAAGAAGATAGAACTATTTCGTAAGTTGCACAGACGGACTAGTTGGGATAGCGGAACCAGCTTTTCATTCATTTGAGGAGAAAAAAAGGAGAAGAAAGAAAAGGAAGTTTCGTACCACAATTCGAAGTGGGTCTAAAAGAAGGTATTCCGTGTGATTTCGATAATAGGATCTATGAATATACCCGATAGGGTTGATGCTAGCGCACGAATGATCATAGCTATTTCAAGAGAATTTTTCGAAATCGAAATTGATGGAGAAACTAATGAATTTTGTCTAGAAGTTATGGGTGTGTCGCTCCTCCCACTCTTCCCGGTGAACATTGATTTAATTATTTTTAGATAGTAATAGATGGAAATGACACTTGTGACGAGCGCCACCGGAACTGATGGGTACGAACCAGCTTTCCATCCATGCCAAAAGAGATGGAGTTTACCAAAAAAACCGGATGGTGGAGGCATACCCCCTAGGGATGGTGAACGTAAAACCGGAGAGAATGTTAGAACAGGATCCTTCATGTATAATCCCGCGTAATCCCTGATATTATCAGTTCCGGTTCGTAAACCAAATGGGGTGATACGAGCAAAAGTTCCCAAATTCATGAGTATATAGATAAACGTATAAGTTATCATACTTGCGTAACCGTTCCCTGAGTCTGCAGCAAGTACCCCAATCATGATATATCCAATTTGGCTTATAGAAGGATAAGCTAGCATACGTTTTACGCTTCTCTGAGTAACGGCAATTAGATTTCCCAATATCATGCTAAAGGTAGCTAATAATCCCACCGCGATATGCCACTCATTAGATAAGTATGGGAAAATTAGACCGAAGAGTCGTGTAAATGAAGCTGGAGCTGCTACTTTAGAGGTGACGGAGAAAAAAGCAACGACTGGTGTAGGGGAGTCAGAGTCGAAAAGAAGATTTTCGATCTTTCCGCTCATTCAGAACCGTGCGTGAAATTCTCACCTCACACGGCTCCTGGTTCGGGGGGGAGTCATAACTTGCTCCCAGAACCTTCCTCGTGTATGTCTCAAATCCATTTTTCCTTAAAAAAATTCGTAATCACTCAAAGAAGAGTTGTTAACTTCTCGAGGAATCCCTCATCATTTGTTTCCATCTCCCGCCAGGAGTTTCGTCTCAAATTCCTTCTTGCTTGTTTGTCCCTCCCCCTTTTTCAAGGGAATCCTTTCAGCAGCGATAGGCACATGCGACAGGCGGAAGAGACAAATTGCGACTTTCTTCGTTCCCGCTTCCTTCTTACTTCTCAACAGAATGTTATGATATAATGATTCAAGAGATAGGTATCCTGAGCATCCATGGCTGAACGGTCAAAGCACCCAACTCATAATTGGCGAATTCACAGGTTCAACTCCTGTTGGATGCAACGATAAAGGGAAGAAAAGGAAGAAGTATATATATATGAGAGAAATGGATTGGGAACCTGTAGCGGCGACAAGAAAACTAGTAAACTATACGGGAATCGTTTGAGAAGGAAGATGAGGGGGGGGGGAGGGAGCATATGTATATATATATGTCTTTCCCCTTACTACATATTTTTATCTTCCCATCTATGCAAGAAATGGGAGACGAAGTGAAGGGGATACTACGGATAAGTCGGGGAATCAGGTAGTTACTGGAAAATCTATTCGTCTATTGCAGCAGAATCAATATACTTCCCAGGTAGATTCGAAACTAACTAAAACTGAGATGAAAAATCGGGTCGAGCAATTCTTCGACGTTAAGGTAGGAGGTGTAAACAGTAGTCGGGTGACAAGGAAAAGTAGGAGAAGGGGAATTAAGTCGAACCTTAATCACGTGAGCCGCAAGAAAGTGATTGTTAGACTAAGAAAGAATTATTTCATTCCCCCGTTTCTGAGTCAGACTTAGAAATTTATTTATTCCCCCGCTTCTCCCCGGAAGGAGAGGGAAGGATAAAAAAGAAAAAGTAAATTCTATTCGAAGAGGAAAAAGAGATATGGCTATGTGATCATATGAAACGTATACCCCGAGTGCCCAGAGGCGAGACATCCCACATTTAATGGAAGCGAAGGGACGCAAACCCTGTAAAAGATTGACTCGTGGCAAAATTTCTGGAAGTGGACGCAACAGTCAGGGAGTAATAACCTGTAGACACAGGGGGGGTGCTCACAAGCGTCTGTATCGAAAAATTGATTTTCGGAGAAACAAATTCGATGTTATTGGCAGAGTGGCAAGTGTTGAGTACGACCCCAACCGCAACGCATCCATTTGTTTAGTCAATTACGTAGACGGTGAGAAAAGATATATCTTGCATGCACGAGGAGTGGCGATTGGAGACGTCGTTACATGCGGCCCTGCCGCATCTATTTCAGCAGGAAATGCCTTACCTCCGAGCGCGGGTTGAATAGATGATTTGCGTATTCAGAGATTAGTCGATTGGGTTGTAGAGTAGACCCGCAAACCCGGCACTACTTCGAAGTTGCCATAAACTTCAGAGTAAACTTCGTTGGGTAACCAACTGAGGACAGCAGCGTGTGCCACAACTCAGTGACGAGCAGAAATACATCAATTTGCAAGGGTAAGATAATATGGAAACGGGTAAATAGTCTCGAAATTGAGGCGGTAGGCAAAAAGTATTTTCTCCTCTGACATTGGAGGAAAAATAAACTGATTCGGGTTGGCGGTCAGAGACGATGCCGAAACTACAAGCAAGGTAATTTGACATACAGGGGAGATGCGCGGAGTCGCAATTATATGAAGTAAATGCCGAGAGGAAAGAGTTTCCTAAGTTATTACGGACATTGAATAATGTTGACGCGAGTCATCGAATTCATCAATTCTGTTGCCAAATTCTGGATAGATACTAGAAAGAAAAGCCAGGTGCAGGCGGAGGAGGGGGAAGCCGAGGATGTGTTGGGAAGGGCTGGAAATGAAATTACTTACCCCTACTTCAGCAAATGTTGATTTAATTGAGTGGACTTCTGTCCCCATAAACGACACGAGATTTAACTTCTTCCCTTCCACATCCAGAAAGCTGTATGCCCCGAAAGGGGCTTGTACAGTTTGGGAAGGGGTCTTCCTGAGTTGACTTTCATCAAAGAGAGGACGCCCCGAATGGGAAGATCTACTTCGACCAAAATGCCTTTGGGGACTATCATACATAATATAGAGCTAAAATCCGGGAGAGGTGGATAATTAGTTAGAGCAGCCGGTACCGTAGCCAAAGTAGTTGCAAAGGAAGGTCGACTAGCTACACTAAGATTACCTTCCGGCGAAATTCGCTTAGTACCTCAAGATTGTCTGGCGAGTGTAGGCCGGGTCGGAAACGTAGATGTCAGTAACAGGAGCTTGGGGAAAGCGGGGTCCAACCGGTGGTTGGGAAAAAGACCCAGGGTAAGAGGTTCAGCCATGAATCCCGTGGATCATCCACACGGGGGGGGGGAGGGCAGAACCTCCATCGGCAGAAAGAGGCCGTTAACCCCCTGGGGACACGTCACGCTGGGAAAAAGAAGTCGCGGGCGGAGGAATCCTCTCATACTTCGTCGACGCAGAGGTTTTTGACTGATAAATGGAAGTATTAGGAAAGGAGTAACTGTTCACGGCACGTTCATCAAAAAGAGGTCCCTTTGTTGCCAATCACTTAATACGGGAAATTCGAAATCTCAATCTACGAAAAGAAAGAAAATTGGTTACGACTTGGTCTCGTGCTTCCGCAATAGTCCCTATTATGATAGGTCACACGATTGCCGTACATAATGGGCGGGAGCATCTGCCTATTTACGTAACCGATCGTATGGTGGGTCATAAACTGGGCGAATTCGTACCCACCCGAAATTTTCGGGGACACGCCAAAAACGATAAAGGATCTCGCCGATAATTAGGAAATCATATTTCATGGAAAGCGGAAGTAAGTCGCGGGTCGGGGCGCAAGCCCTAGGGAAGAATGTCCGTGTGTCCGTCGCCAAAATGCGACGTATTATCGATCAAATACGAAATTGCTCATACGAAGAAGCACTTGTATCACCCGAATTCATGCCATACAGGGCGTGTTACCCCGTATCAAAGCTGGTTCTTTCTGCGGCTGCAAATGCAAGTACTAATCTCGGACTGAATAAATCCGATTTGTTCGTCAGTAAAGCTTGGGTAGATAACTCCACGTACCTGCGGAGATTTCGTCCGCGAGCTCAGGGACGTGGTTACCCGATAAGGAAACCCACGTGTAAAGTAACTATTCAATTGAGCTCGAAGTCTGTTGAAAAGTGAAGGAAGAAATGAGCGCATATTAATTGATGACTAATTGAAATAGATCTAAGAGCAAGAAGGAGCTACAAGGAAATAATTTACTATCGAATTGGGGAAACATACATATGGGACGAAAGATTCATCCACTTGGTTTTCGACTCGGCGTAAGTTAAAAGCATTATTCTTACCGGTTCGCACAAAGGAAGGATTATCCAAAATTTCTTGAGGGGGATAGAAAGATACGCGATTTCGTCGAAAAATATATTCGGACACATGTGAAAAGTGTTTCCAACTATGGCGGAGTTGGGCATATTGAAATCCAGCGAAAAACAGATCTTATTCAGATTGATATACATACCGGATTTCCCGATTTACTAATTGAGGAACAAAGTTTGGGGATTAGTCAAATGAAGAGTGATCTGGGAAACATCTTAGGACTCGAAAGTCGAAATCTTCGAGTGACCTTAACTGGTGTTACCCAACCCTATGGGGAACCAAAAATTTTGGCAGAACATGTTGCCTCGCAACTGAGAAGTAGAGTGCCTTTCCGACGAACTATGAAAAAAACCATTGAACTGGCTGGAAGAACCAATGGTGGAGGCATCAAGATACAAATAGCCGGACGTCTAAATGGTAGCGAAATGGCTCGCGTCGAATGGGCTAGAGAAGGTAGAGTTCCCCTCCAAACGATTAAAGCCAACGTAAGTTACTGCTACCACCCGGCCCAGACAATTCATGGGGTTTTGGGTATAAAGATCTGGATATTTCGAGATACTTAGTGATTTTTAATCAATGTGGGAGAGATGCCGGGGTAGCTTCATCTTATTTCAACTTCACTTTTTCCCATTCCTAGTTTTGAAATATCTCTGCTATGCTTAGTGGGCGACTCGTGAAAAAGACATCTTTTTGCCCGTAAAAAAAATACCTAATTGGGAGTTAAACCCTCCCTTTGTCGGTGAGTACTCAATAGGCGAGTCCTAAATGCGTGGCGAAATTGAAAATTATTTCGTCGCAAGTAAACTTTTCATCCGTGGAAACCTTTTCTCTGGAAAAGCTGAAAGTAATAGAATTTCGCGGCAATTCGGGGAAACCGAGATATCTCAAGTCGTTTCCTCGCAATTAGTCGTATGGTTAACCGCCTAACTCCCGAAAGATTACGTGATGCAGCATGACTGCGAAACAGTTGGGAGAGAGCTTTGAGTCAATTAATACTGAGGACGTCGACTCGGTAAAACTGGGATGGAATCCGGTACTATAGCTCCGTTGCCGAGAGGGAGAACCTAAACGTCTGCTCAAAAAGATTGAAACAACGAGGAAACTTCCGAATCTAATTCAGTACGTGAGTAACAAGATCTGGTAGGTGGGATGGCGGGGGAAGCTCACAGGTTCTTCTTTGGAGCTAGAAAAAGAGGAAGGACTCGAAGAATGAAGCCCATTCTCGCCCGTATATTTAGTGCTAAATGGTACCAAAGTTGCTTCTCANAGGNGGAAGNGGATGAATAAAAAAAAAAAAAAAAGAAGAGGCGAAGCACCGCGGTAGCTAGCAGTCAATTGATTTGTGAGAAGTGATATCGCACTTACGAGGAGCCGGCTGGAAGGAGACTTCCACATCCGGTTCTGCAGCAGAGATGAGGAGATTTTGTCAGCATCGATTGCAACCCCAGACGAACTAAATACCGTAAGCAACATAGGGGAAGATTGAAGGGAATATCCAGTCGTGGCAACGTAATCTCATTTGGAAAATTTGCACTTCAAGCACTTGAACCTGCTTGGATTACGGCTAGACAAATAGAGGCGGGGAGAAGGGCAATAACGCGCCACGCCCGTCGGGGTGGGAAACTATGGATACGCATCTTCCCTGACAAACCCATCACCATGAGACCAGCCGAAACGCGTATGGGCTCAGGCAAGGGATCTCCAGAATACTGGGTAGCCGTAATAAAACCCGGTCGAATAATTTATGAATTAAGTGGAGTACCGAAAGAGGTGGCTGAGGCTGCTATGTCGATGGCCGCGCACAAGATGCCTATACCTACTCGATTAGTGACTTTGGAAAAATTATGACCTTTAGCCCGGTGGGGGGAAGGGAGTAGAAATATTCCCGATGGATGCGAGACGCAATACCTGCAACTTCTCCCTATGATATCTCAAAGACACGGAGTGTGGGATCATTAATAACTAACGGTTTTCCTTCCACTAAATTTCCCCCCCCCCCCCCCCCCCCCCGTTTCGGGGTCAAACATATCTATTTTATTCATTGGAATATAATATGTTTATAACTACGTAAGTAGGTCCATCTATTTCTATCTATCTCTCCCTCTCTCTCTCTCTATAGAGAGAGAGATAGATACAGATATGCGGATGAATACATATATAACTAAACCTACCATTTTCTCCTACTACCGATATCAAATGATTCAAATTCAAAGTTATTTAGATGTAGCAGACAATAGCGGAGCCCGCAAGTCGATGTGTATTCGGGTGCTAGGAACCGGCAACCGGAAATACGCCGGTGTAGGCGATGTTGTCATTGCCGTAGTCAAGGAAGCCGTACCCAACATGTCTCTGAAGAGATCGGAAGTGGTTAGGGCGGTAGCAGCGTGCACTCGGAAAGGGGTGAAGCGACACAATGGAATAGTCCTTGAGTTCGATGACAACGCAGCCGTTGTCGTCAATCAGGAAGGAAATCCCAGAGGGACTAGGATTTTCGGTCCGGTAGCCAGGGAATTGAGGGAATGTAATTTCACCAGAGTAGTCTCGTTAGCTCCCGAGGTCTTGCGACAACTAATCGATGAACTAAATACGGGTCGTCAACTTCCACTTCTTTGAACCCAGATAAATAGGAATTCCCGTAAAAATTTCGATTTAAAAAGTTAGTTGTCAAATAGGGAGTATCTCGAATCTATCTATCTATATAGGAAGAGATGAAATTCATATATGTATATATAGAATTAAATCGAACGGGGATAGAGGGCTAATGGAGATGAGTAGAGAGGACAGAACTTTTCTTTTTCGCCTCGAATTTCACTTAGATTTCGCCCAGAGAAGAGGCGGGAGATGTTAGGAATTACTTCGGTACCAACAACTGTAATAACTACCGATTGATACTTCACGAATAACGACGCTATTTCCACCACAGTTACTTCGACAAGAAATGCGAACACGAAGAGAAAAGCTATGACTAGGATACCGGCTACTAAAATGACTAGAGGTATCGTCCAAATCCTATTGGAAGAAGGTTTCTTAAAAAGCGTTACGGAACACGGAGAGAACGGGAAGAATTTTCTGGATGTCAGACTAAGGTATTTTGGTAAGGGAAAAGAGCCTTACGTGGCAGCTATCAAGTACATTAGCAAACCTGGACTTAGAATCTATTCCGATCGTAGAAGAATCCCAAAAATATTGGGGGGCATGGGAATCGCAATTTTATCAACGTCTTGTGGACTCATTACAGATCGGGAAGCCCGACGAAGGAAAACTGGGGGAGAAATTCTGCGCCATATTTGGTAATTGGGGAGTTAAAAAAGGGGGGGGGAGAGGGGAGATTTTCAATAGCTACGGATTGGAACAGAATCTTTTGGGGGAAACCTGTAAATAGGAGGTTTATTTATTCCGAATGATGAAGAAACAGAATCTCATTGACATGGAAGGTACAGTTACAGAATCTCTACCCAATGCCACGTTTTGAGCGTGTTCGGATAATGGATGTCAAGTCTTGACTCACATATCGGGAAGGATATGACGCAGTTATATAAGAATACTACCAGGAGATAGGGTAAGAGCCGAACTGAGTCCCTATGATCTGACCAAGGGACGCATCATCTACCGCCTCAGAAGCAAGCATACAAGCAATAGTCAGTAGATAGATATCGGTGTCAGCGTATATTTTTGGCGGTTACCTACTTGTCAAATTTCCCATCTGGACTAGATCGAGGGGACATGTAGCAAATCTATAGTTAGATTTACCTAATTAATTCGAGGTTATAGATACGAAAATTCGCGCTTCCATTCGAAAAATATGTGAGAAATGTCGATTGATTCGTAGACGTAGACGAATCATGGTAATTTGTTGCAACTCGAAGCATAAGCAGAGACAGGGATAATAAAAACTTGTATATAAGAAAGAGTGTTAATTAAACAAAGCTTTCCAATAGAAATGATTAATCAATTATGTCAAATAACTCGAAAAAAATTCGTTCACGTGGGGGAAAACGCGGAGTTCAGAAGGGAGTCATTCATATCCAGGCGAGTTTTAATAACACTATCATTACCGTCACGGACGTCCGGGGACAGGTAATTCTTTGGTGTTCCGCCGGTGCCTGTGGATTTAGAGGAACACGCAAAAGCACACCATTTGCTGCACAAGCTGCAGCGGAAAATGCGATTCGGGCGTCGATGGATCGGGGTATGAAACAAGCAGAAATTATGATGAGCGGACCCGGACCGGGGAGAGATACCGCTTTACGGGCTATTCGCAGAAGCGGCATAATCCTCAGTTTCGTACGTGACGTGACTCCCATGCCGTATAATGGTTGTAGACCCCCCAGAAAGAGACGCGTCTAACCAGCACCACTTAGTCACATCAAAAGGAGAGAGAAATTTCCGTATGCTCAAGAACGAAACGTCGACCTCCACCCAGTCCATTGAATGGAAATGCCTCGAATCGAAAACAGAAGGTAAGCGGCTTCATTATGGTCGTTTCGTCGTATCTCCCTTCAGAAGAGGCCAAGCTGGTACTGTGGGAACTGCTATGCGTAGAGCCTTGCCACAAGAGATTGGAGGGACAGGCATAACGCGCGCAAAATTTCGCGGAGTCGTGCACGAGTATTCCACAATAACGGGTCTTTAAGAGACAATACATGATGCTTCAGTTAATCCAAAAGAGATTGTGCTTAGGAGCGATTCCAACGATATTCAGGAGGCATTTTCATCTGCAACGGGTCCTAAAGAAGTAACTGCGGGTGATACATCATTGCCACCTCGCGTCGAAGCAATTGACAATTCGCAATATATAGCTACCACTACCCAACCAATATCTCCAAATATTGAATTAGAAATTGAAAGAGACTGCGGATATCGTATAGAAAATTTAACTAGATGCGGAAATGGGCAATTTTCCATCGATGCTGTATTTATGCCTGTCCGAAACGTGAATTATAGTATCCATCTCTTCGGAAACGGTAGAGCGACGCAGGAAATATCATTCATCGAGATATGGACTAATGGTAGTCCGACACCACACGAAGCACTTAGCGAAGCTTCTGAGAAACTAATGGACTTGTCAACACCTTTTTCGCAGGTGAGGTGCGGAGACGTATCTTTCCTCGAAAATAATGAAGATTCTTCTGACTCGACGAGATCACCATCTTTACGACTGCAATTTGGTAACGCGAATGAAGTGGAAGGGAAGCTTCTCAAAAACATGTTTATTGACCAACTGGAATTACCTGCCAGAGCTTTTAATTGTCTAAAAAGGGCCGAGATATACACAATCGCGGATTTGCTTAACTGTAGCCGAGAAGATTTGTCGAAACTCAGGAATTTCGGTCGAAAATCTGTGGATCAGGTGTCCAAAGCGCTGTGGGACCGTTTCTCCAAAGAATTACCCAGCAACAAACTGGGTATCAATCGGTGGAAGCGATAGAAACTGAATCATACCTTCCTTCCCAAACCAAATTATCTTTCACGTATCAGAAGTTTTGGAAGTGTAGGAAATACTGGAAGCAACTAGATGATGACTAGTTACGGCATAGGTAGAGGCAAAACAAGTAGGTCCGAGGGGGGTAGGTGAGAAGTTAGGGTCGACTTTCGGTTACTTCGACGTAAACAAATGAAAATTGGTTATCCGATAGAAAATAAATAGATATTTTTCACTTGGAAACAAATGAGTCTAGGGAAATCTTGCTCCGTAGCAATTAGTCCCTAGACTGGATCCGAATATTTCCTAGATTTGGGACAAATCGGAAAAAAGATGCTGAAATAGACCCAAAGTTAGGGATCCCTCTATAGGTAAAGTTGCTCCGATACCTGACCGGATAGCGACCGCGGTGCCAATTGCGAAGACTGTTGTGGCTACTGGGCGTCGAAACGGATTTTGAAATTTATTAACATTTTCAAGAAAAGGGACTGTCAGCGAACCTGCAGGTACCGACGCCATTGGGAGAACACCTAGTAATTTATTTGGTACCGTGCGAAGTATTTGAAATACGGGAAAGAAATACCACTCAGGTAATATCTCTAAAGGAGTTGCAAATGGATTTGCTGGTTCACCAATCATTGATGGTTCCGACACGGCCAGCCCCACAGTACACGCAACGGTTCCCAAGATTACTACAGGAAATATATATGAGAGATCGTTGGGCCAAGCAGGTTCTCCATAGTAATTATGTCCCATACCTTTAGCTGATTTCGCCCGCGAAACAGGATCGTTCAAGTCAGGTTTTTTTGTCATTGGGATGGACTCCTCACTCCCCCGTAAGAATCGAACGTGGGAATTTCTTCCCATACGGCTCGAGCATATACCTCACTGTCCCATCCCGCAGGATAAGACGAGGAGAGACGCGAAAAGGAGTTATTTCGCAGCGTGGCTTCTCATCCGAATCAGCTCAATAACTTGACGTTATAACGAAGCTTCGCGGATTATCTCGTATCCTACAGGTTGCGTTACGTAGTGTATCATTCCTGACTTACGCGAAATACTCGGTAGCTGCAACCCGTATAGGATTTCAACTCGTTACTACTTCGGCCATTCAGCTCTTTAGATCGTCTTCTTACCCCGACGGCAATTTCTGCAGGAAATTGGTAATCGATACAAAAGAAATGTATGCATCGTCTTAAAAGCCGTATATAAAGAAATTCCACGTAGTCCCGGATATATAGAGAGATTTGGGGTTTGACGGGGCCTTCAAAAATTTTTGGTTCGGTCATGGGAAAAGTTCTCCAAACAACTCTCTGAATTCTAGAGAGATGCTTCCACACCCAGGTTTCAAATCTTAATCCCGAAGAAAAGTTGGGGGGAGACGCAATGGCAGTATCCAACTCGATATCTGCGTAGCCTACATATTTTGTTTTGCGACGAGTCACACACTCCCATAATCCAATCTTTCCTCTTCGACGTCTCGACCGTGTTATCTCGGTAGTTCGAGACGATAATTCAATCCGCCGAGTGACTTCTCATCTGTAAGTATTTGCGGCAACGGAACAACAATTTGCTTAGAGAGTGGAAACAGGAGGCCCGATATATATATAGATATGGTTTATTGTCTTCGCACTGATTTCTGGATAGATTATAAGGGACCTGGAATGCCTTGTTTACGAATCATTAGGAAATGCATTGGCGTAAAAACGGCAGTAAGAAGCGGCAACACGAAAGTGTGTAAACTGTAGAAACGAGTTAATGTGGATTGTCCAACACTCACACTTCCTCGCAACGATTCCACTAATGAAGATCCTATCAAGGGAATGGCTTCGGGTACACCTGTCACGATTTTGACGGCCCAGTAGCCAATCTGATCCCAGGGTAAGGAGTATCCAGTTACACCGAAAGATACGGTTAATACAGCTAAAATCACTCCAGTAACCCGAGTCAATTCGCGAGGTTTCTTGAATCCACCTGTTAGATAGACACGAAATACATGCGGAATCATCACTGGTACCATCATACTTGCTGACCAACGGTGAACGGAACGAATAAGCCGGCCAAAATTTACCTCAGTCATTGTATATTGAACCGAAGAAAAAGCTTCCGTAACAGTCGGACGGTGATAAGAGGTCATAGCAAAACCGGTAGCTACCTGAACCAAGAAGCGGGTCAACGTGATTCCTCCCAAGCAATAGAATATGTTCACATGTGGGGGGACGTATTTGCTAGTAATATCATCAGCAATTGCCTGAATTTCGAGACGCTCTTCAAACCAATCATATACCTTAGCAGGATAGGTAAGCCTTTTCGACTCCCTCTTCATAAACTGCACATGAGGATTTTCCCTCACGCAGCTTGGGCGAAAACGTCTCCTGGGCACCGTCCACTCCGTCGCGGAAGGCGTCAAACCCCCTCCCCGGTGTTTCTCCACTTCCCCATCGATAGAGAAAGGGGCGATGACTCAGCTCCAGAAACCTCAGAAATAAATCCCGCCTCAATCTCATGTTAGCCTCTACTCCTTAATCTGGGAGTTAGCGTCTTGAGAAATCTTTCCACCTTATCGACGTATCTACCCCGGCGGGAAAGAAGTGGGATACATAAATGGATAGAGGTTACATCGTTCTAATCTGATTGGTTGAATACTCACGAAACCTTAGATTTTTACTATATATCGATGAAATCCCCTATTGGTGTCTAAGAAGACCTGATGGGCAACAAATCCTCTACCACCACTTCGGAATTACACGAGCCGATGCCCCGCATAGTTTCTTTATCCTTCACCCCCATAATGTGGGAAGGAACCGATTGATAAGCATTTCATGGGTAATTTCTCGATTTGGCACCAAGTCAATAGGTAACAACTTCGTCACGAAATTTAGGCAGTAAATTGGTGCAAATTAATCATAGTTTGAAATTTCCCAATAGATACATATTTCTAGCGTTTCGGGTAGTAATCATTCAACGGCTACCCGGCCAGACATCAGTGGTCGAAGAACTATCAGTCGAATAACTGAAAAAAAAAAAGAACTTCTTATTCATCGGATCGGATTAATTGCGGCGAATCACACACCCATATTGCTAAACTATTTGGAAGAGAAAATAAAAAGAGAAAGTTTACGCGATTCAACTACCTCTTCGATTCCCGGTGTCTCTTTCCAAGTCCCCAGCTGTTGCTGTTGCATCAGCGGGGCTTGCTTGGGGCCTTTCTACCAACTAATCGAGATACCGTCCAATAAGACGGATGAGTTATAAATTTCCAAAATAGTAACTAGAAATATGGCGAATAGAGCCATGAAAAAACCCATCAAGGGAGTGGTTCCCCAACCGGGAGCAACTTTTCCATATTCCGAGTTGAGCGGTTTCAAAACCATTCCTAAAAAACTTATTCTGGGTTTACCTCTAGGAGTTTCATCAATAACTTTCGTAGCCATAGAGCCTGCTCAACTGGTTGAAATTTGCTGACTTTGTATACTAGTATACCGGGTGGGAATTAAAATCTTTTGGGTCACATGGCAACGGAAACCGCAACTTTGGTCACTACTTTTCCATCCCGTTCACTTGTTAGCTTCACCGGTTACGCCTTATATACCGCTTTCGGTCAACCGTCCAAAGAACTGAGAGATCCTTTCGAAGAACATGAAGATTAGTCAGACCCAGAGACCTTCCCCTCACAAATTGGAGAGGAAGGTCTCCAATTAATCTCATTTTATTTGTATTGACGATTTCGTCGATTCGACATAGATGTCTATTTCATCTGTTGGGGCGAAGACAAATTTGTCTATTTTCCCTTGTTAGGCACCTTGGGAGGTTCCCGGAAGAAAATGGCGAAAAATATTATACCTGAAGTGGCTACCAGCAGAAATGTGTAAACCAGTGCTTCCATGGGTTAAGCAGTAAATTGGTGTTTTTAAAAAAATCTCTCGTACTAATTTATTTAGGTTGGGAGAGTATTATTCCAGTAGAATTTTCTCTCATCAGCTTAATTTCGAAGTAGTTGAAAGTATCCAATTGAAGTAATTCAGTAAATTTCGACGAAACATATTTTTCGATCCAGTTTTTCTTCGATCCGGTCAGTATTACTAACTGGGGTGGAGTAAAAGAAACCCCACTTCTCGACTTCGCCAGGATCTGCAAGGAGGAATCCCCTAAACAGCTTGTCTCCTGGTACTTGGGTCTCCCAACTTCTGGAATGCACCAAATTCAACTTGGGCGTCCAAGTCGGGGTCGATGCCGGCGAAGACGTCTCTAAATAAAGTTCTTGCGCCATGCCAGATATGACCGAAGAAGAAGATGAGAGCAAATGTGGTGTGGCCAAAAGTGAACCAACCCCGTGGACTACTTCTGAATACACCATCCGATTTTAAAGTGGCACGATCAAATTCGAAGATCTCGCCCAATTGGGCGCGCCTAGCATATTTCTTCACTGTGGCGGGGTCGCTAAAGCTGGCACCATCTAATTCGCCGCCGAAAAATTCTACGGTTACACCTACTTGCTCAACACTGTATTTTGATTCCGCCCGTCTGAATGGTACATCAGCTCTTACGACACCTTCTCCATCTACCAAGACGACCGGAAATGTTTCGAAGAAGGTCGGCATACGGCGTACAAATAGCTCATGTCCTTCCCTATCCCTGAAAACAGCATGGCCTAACCAGCCGACAGCTATACCATCTCCGTTGTCCATTGCACCTGCTCTAAACAACCCACCCTTTGCAGGATTGTTACCGATGTAGTCGTAGAAAGCCAATTTTTCAGGAATCTTCGACCAAACTTGGGATAAGCTTAGATTTTCAGCTTCGTCTGATCGTATCCGTCTTTCTATCTCTTGTTGGAAGTACCCCTGATCCCATTGGTAGCGGGTGGGGCCAAACAGTTCAATCGGGGTGGCGGCGGAGCCGTACCACATGGTTCCGGAAACCACAAAAGCAGCGAAGAAGACGGCGGCAATGCTGCTAGATAACACGGTTTCGACATTTCCCATGCGTAGGGCTTTGTATAACCTCTGGGGGGGACGGACGCTGAGGTGGAATAATCCGGCTAGTATACCTAACACTCCTGCTGCTATGTGATGCGATGCTATTCCGCCTGGAATGAATGGATCGAAGCCCTCGGCCCCCCAAGCCGGGTCTACAGGTTCCACCTTTCCGGTTAATCCGTATGGGTCTGAGACCCAAATACCGGGACCAAATAAACCAGTTACGTGAAACGCCCCAAACGCAAAACAAAGTACTCCCGAAAGAAATAGGTGAATGCCAAATATTTTAGGTAAATCCAAGGATGGTTTTCCCGTACGATCATCGCGAAACAGATCCAGGTCCCAATACACCCAGTGCCATATAGCGGCTAAAAATAACAAGCCAGATAGTATGATATGAGCTGCGGCTACGCCTTCGTAACTCCAGATACCCGCGTCCGTTGCAGTATCTCCCGTGATACTCCAACCCCCCCAGGATTTCGCTATCCCGATGCGAGTCATGAAGGGAATGACGAACATACCCTGTCTCCACATCGGATCAAGAACGGGATCAGATGGGTCAAAGACAGCTAGTTCATATGAAGCCATCGAGCCCGCCCAGCCGGAAACCAAAGCAGTATGCATTAGATGCACGGAAATTAGCCGACCGGGGTCGTTTAATACGACGGTGTGAACGCGATACCAAGGCAAACCCGTGAAAAACCCCTTTCTTGAATATTGGAGACGACTGATCACGCGTAACTTTCTCGCAATGGAGGCTCACATCCTAAGGAAATGACAGAAAGTAAAACATCTGGAAAGATATTCTGGCTCGGAGTTGGGGCGACATAGGCGGAAGGAAACGAGCAATGTTTTCAATCTTCGACGAGAAACATTTTTCAATTGTTTCACCTATTCGATTGTGCGAAACACGTAGCTGTGTCGCAACAAGCCAGCAACTTATCCTCTCGGAGAGGGGTGGAGACGTGAATATTTTAGCATTTCCATTCTTCATGTAACAATGTATGGATTGGTCCCATCAGAATTGGGTAATATCTGACAGAATCGGGGATCTAGCGACCCATGCCGTCTCGACCAAACGTGTTATAATGTGACACGAGTTAATCTTTATCGATTATCCTACTTACGCCCACAATTCGGAGATAACCACAACATGTTCTGATAATTTCTACATGCCAATTGGTGTTCCAAAAGTGCCCTTTCGCCTACCTGGGGAAGAGGATGCGGTTTGGGTTGACGTATAGTGCGATTCGTTGGGTATGTCGAGCCTGGTGGAACCTGTCTCCGCCATTTCGTAGCCGATCGATTTGTATCTACCTTGCAAGCCTGAAATCGACTACTCCACCAGTAATCAAATGCGTGAGAGAAATCTAATCTGCCGAGAAAAGTGTCAGCTATCGGAATCCATGGCTAGTTGAGATCAACAGGTCGTCTAGGCCCCGATCACTCGATCCCAGAGATCGACCGTGACAGAAATACATGCAAAACAATAAGCGGAACGTAGATATTATCTATTTCAACAGATTCATTTTTTCGAACCTACGAGATGCAAGAATAAATGAAATGGAGGGAGAGGAAAACTACTTGTTCCATATGTGCGAGTGGTGGTCGGAATTCGACCCTTCGGGGTAGTAAATGAGCCTAAAGATTCCGAAGGACTCAATGTCGAACGGAAATGGACTGGTGCGGGGGGAAGAATTTGGCACAGTCGGTGCACCAACTGCCAGTTACAACGTAGTTCAAGATGTGCAAAAGAGGGAAAAAAAATAAGGAAAAAAAAGAGCCAGACAAACTTGAACGAAGAAAAGCGGGATTGCCTCATTTGGGCAGGATTGAAAACATGGTGTAAAGGAAATCCATCCCTTCCCACTTCTTCATTCCGTTTTTCTCTTCTCCTGTGGAAGCCGCCAGAGCCGTATGTTTCCAACGATACCTACACGGTTCCGGGGGGGGGCGCGTGAGTTGCATGAACCTATCCCGATCAACCGGCTTTATCGAGAAAGGCTTCTTTTTCTAGGTCAACAGGTCGATGACGAGATTGCCAATCAACTTATTGGTATCATGATGTATCTCAATGGTGAAGATCAGGCCAAAGATATGTATTCGTATGTAAATTCCCCCGGTGGGGCGGTATTAGCCGGAATATCTGTTTACGACGCGATGCAATTCGTCGTACCAGATGTACATACTATCTGCATGGGACTCGCCGCTTCGATGGGATCTTCTATTTTGGCTGGAGGAGAAATTACCAGACGTATAGCACTGCCCCACGCTTAGCGCCAATGATTTGTGTGGATTAGGGTTTTGCCTTCGCTCGATTGAGGCAACAGTAGCATGGCAACCAGTACTTGGTTATTTTCTCCACACATAGCTAGAAGTGAAGCAGCGAAGTACTAAGAGGGTAATCGGAATCAATAAAATTTTTTAACTCGTGTTAGATTAGATTCGCCATCGAGGAAAATCAATATATCTTAGCGTCATAAGTCATATGAGATATATCAGATCTACAGAATGTATCAAAATCCCAACTGCTTTTCGGCAGAAAATAAAATTTAGTATTCGAACGATGTCGATTCCTTTATCCGTCGAGGGTATACATAGCAAACTCCGGGATTGCGGACGCAAGTAAGTGACGGAGCCATCGTAGTACTACAAAGGGAAGGATGGTGGAATCCCACAATACCTTTTGCCGTACGTAGTACGGTAAGAGCGAGGGGCCGACGACAAAGTGTAGGATTTTTGCGCTGCGAAGGAAGAATTGATGCCTAAAAAAAATATATATATATATTTCTCAAACTGGGCAGGCTTTGTTGGCATTAACCTTTAATTGTCTGAGGTAGCCGTATGCAGAAATTTATGCTTGTACGGTTAGACTTAATCGGAGTCACCTAATCAGGGTGATGATTCATCAACCCGCTAGTTCATATTACGACGGACAAGCTGGAGAATGTGTCATGGAAGCGGAGGAAGCATCGAAACTACGCGATTGTATAACCAAAGTCTATGCCCAGAGAACTGGTAAACCCTTGTGGATAATTTCTGAAGACATGGAAAGAGATGTATTTCCGTCAGCGGAAGAAGCCCAGGATTACGGTGTCGCGGATCTCGTGGCGTTGGAAAACGTTTCACGTTGAAGATTTGTTAAGGGAAAATTCTCCGAGATTCACAAGTGAATTTTTTCTAACTCAATTTTTTCTTTGTAGTTTCACGTCTGTTAGTCTAGGTAGTTATTGACCCACCCACTTAGAAAAAGATCAATTATTAGGTGTGGAGATGCGGCAAATTTTCCCGACTGGTCGATAATATCTCAAACCGGATAAATCTTCTGCGTCTTCGAGCGTGCCAACAAATCAACAACTTATTAGAGAGGCGAGACAACTGCTGGGGAGTGCAACGAAATCCCCTGCTCTTCGTGGGTGTCCCCAACGGCGGGGAGTGTGTACCAGGGTGTATGTGTGACTTGTTTGGATCGAGAACCTAAACTCTTTGGAGATTAATGCCGCAGGATAATCTACCAGATGAAGTGGGAATAAATTCATAATCCACCTGTTTCAATGGGAAATAGCAATTCGTGGTTGAAGTCGGTGCGAATCCGATCTTTTCAATTTGGGACGGTAGAAAAGAATCGGTAATAATAAAATTGAGTTATCAAACGAAGTCAGGCGGCTGGTGGTATCAACTCTTACACCTCCTCTGCCAATTCTACCTCGGCGGCAGCAACAATGGGTCAGCCGTTCTGCCAACCCCCGGCTAAAATACCGCTACTATACATATGATTTCCCTTACCAACTAAGAAATCCAATTAAAAAAGTTTTAACAAGCTGAGTTAAATATTGGGGATCATGCGGCCCACCAACAGTAGTTTCACTTACCCGATCTTGGAACAAGTTTATACTCCGGTATATAGGGGGGATCCGACTGCCAAGATAAATTGACCACGGAAACGTCGGAATCTGCAACATCTTCGGTACAACGTCTGGCTTTTCGGCTAATAACCTAGAAGGTTAGGGTATCGGAGTACTTGCAGAAGGGAAAGCCGGAGTAGCAAAAGCCACCGGAATCTCTAATTCTCACATAAGATGGAAACGTAAAGAGAAAAAAGTTGCCGCGACTGACCTACTCCTCCGGGGGTGTGAGGCAAATAGCTTGAGGGAAACATGGTCTGTTGGGACACTTGACAAGGGAAGTATAAATCTGCATTTCGGGTTTTAAAAACTTCGACAAATTATTTCAGTACTTATGCTTTGATGGAACGGAGTCTGTTACGTATTTCCACAAATTAACATCCCCAACTAGGAGATAAAACTATTTGAAGAAGTGGAGGAACTAAAAAATCAATAGATTTTCTATTGGAAATTTGGGATTTTTTTTTTTTTTTTTTTGAGGCTATACGTATAACGACCAGAGTGAAACGAGGATCCGTAGCCCGGAAGTATCGCAAAAACATTCTCGATTCCGCATCCGGTTTTCGGGGGGCTCATTCAGACTTATTTAGAACAGCGAACCAGCGAAGGGGGAAAGCTTTAGCTTGTGCTTCTGTAGATAGAAATAATCGCAAAAGAGCCTTTCGCCGCCTGTGGATTGCTCGGATTAATGCAGCAGCCCGGAGAGATGGAATTACCCACAGTTCGGCGATTCACAGTTTGTACGAAAATCAAATTTCCCTGAATCGCAAGACACTGGCCCAAATAGCTACCTCAGATGCCTACTGCTTCTCCATGCTCATACGAAAAGTTAGCAACAGAATAAATTGATATGTGGCGGAAAATTTAAGCCTCTCCAAATCGGAGAGGCAAAGAAACCAAATCAAGTTGCAGATTTTCACAGTGAAAATTAGATGAAAAAGGGGGAGGGGGGAACAGGCAGAGGGACAGACTACCTCGTAGATATTGGCTTGACTCAACGAGACGACTTCAAATTGCACCTGCCTCACGGGAAATGTTTATTCGCCAAATTGAAGAATCTCCTAGAAATTAATTTTTTGATTTGAAAAGTAATCTAACTTTCGTTATTTGAAAAGGGCAGTAAGGCCAAGATGCGGGCTCTCTTTATTGCAGTAGATACCAAACGCTGCTGCTTCGAGGTCAATCTATTCATTCGTCTTGATAATATCTTTCCCTGCTCACTCACGAATCGACGAAGTAGGCTCGCATTTTTGTAATCAACAGTTTCATCGGAACGAATGGACGGGGAACGTCTACGGGAAGATTGTCTAGATTTATTCATGATATTTTTTTGTAACTACCAATACAGACTAGTGTTGGATATCGACTCCCTCCGAACCAATCGCAAATATCCTTTACTTTTTTGACTCCTTGTGCAAAGTATGCTTGTGGCAATGGATGCAATACTTCTCCGACTCCAGCCGAGTGGGTGTGTTGCGACGATTTTTACGTGTAGTGTATCGGCAAATACCTGTGGATTTACCACCAGTCTCTCTCCGAATACAGCTTGTACATTCCAGAGCAATGGTTACCCTTACGTCTCTACTGCTGGCCATGGAATCAAATATACTCTCATTGATTTCCCTCCTCTTCCGAAAGAGGGGGGGGGGGGGTCGCACGTAGATTCGTAACAATATGAACGAACTACTCACGAAGTTTCGACCTCCGAAGTAGGGAATTTAGACACTTCCACCAATGACTCGATTCACTATTACGTATGCGACGAAACGTAAAGTTCTGTCACATCCTACTTCGTCTGGTTTCTCCGCAGCTCCTTCAGTCAGGAAGAGAAAGTTAAAAAAATGGAAATAATAAAGCATCCGGGAAAAATCGATTTGTTTCTATTAGTAAACCGGCCAGTAAGCCGAACCATATTGTAGCTACAACAGGGGCTGTGGAGAGATAGACTTTCACATGTTGCATCGGAATCCTCCTTCTTATCAATTTTTTTTTTTTTTTTTTATTTCCCCACCCATTCGTCTTTCTTCTCACTAGTTCTACTCCCCGGAATCTAACTATACCTAAATCAATTTTTCACATTTCCTCCGAGGAAGAATTGATTATTTCCGAGTACCCGATCCCGACCGATACCAGGTCGAGAAGTGATGGGGAAGAGGAGGAGTGGAAGTCAAAATGAATAGAGGGAAGGGATCGACGACCCGCCGAGAAGTGAGCTCCTACTTTGACGGTAGCCAGTATCGGTGGGGGAAGATTATAATCAGTTGGGTCGAATGGCAAGGGATTGGTGGCACTAATTACAAGTGAATTTTAGTAGGGATGTGACGCAGTTCGGTAGCGTGTTTGTTTTGGGTACAAAATGTCGCAGGTTCAAATCCCGTCATCCCTATCTTCTATACGTGGACCAATTGGCAGGGGTGACGGCTGCTGCCCCACTCACTTTCTCTTCACTTTCTCTTCCCCTCCCAGAACGAGGCAAGGGGAAGTCAAGTATTTCTTCCACTCACAGTGGAAGGATGCCGTAACTCTCATGGAAGTAACTCCTTCCAACAACAGGCGCCTTTAGTTCAGTCCGGTAGAACGCGGGTCTCCAAAACCCGATGTCGTAGGTTCGAATCCTGCAGGGCGTGTCTACCACTACTTACCCGAGGATTGCTTAAGTGGTACGCACTAAAATTGAAAGGGAAGTAGAACTAATTGTTGTCGGTGGAGAAGTGGTCTCCCACATCTGCTAATTGCTTCCCAAAATACTTTTTTGGACGGAAAAGAGATGGGGGGGGAGGGGGGGGGGGATTCACCAGATCTATGTTAAATTCTTCCCCCTTCCCAACCTCGAAATCTTTTCCTCGATAGGACGATTTCTAACTAAACGAAATTTCATCGAATATCTAATTGATCGCCCCGTCGGTATTGCAGGTATGCAGTTACAAATAATCCAGCTAGGGTTATCGGAATCGAGCCTAACACAATTCCAGATAGTAATGCTTCAACCATTTCAATTTGTAAACGTTTGATACAAATACTTACCAAAGTAAATTTACGCATTAACTAATAATTAATCGTTGGTAGGTGCGACGGATTAGTAAGCGCTATGCGTGAAAGACCCTTTTTAGTCCCGATCTCCCCGTTTTTCCGAACGGTAGTAACGAGTTGCAGAATCTGAATCTTGTTCAATCCGACAAATAAAGCTAGGGTAAAAGTTAGTGCGAGCATCAGAAAAGAGAAGTAGCTTAGTGAAGTGAACATATATCTGAATACGAAATTGTCTAGCAGATGGGTTAGTATACAACTTTCTTGAGTAGTTTATCACCCCAAGTCCCCGAATCAAAGTTGTTTACCTAATTCTGCTACGCCAGATCCAATCAGGTGTATGTTTGAATTTTCCAATTTTATTAATTCGGGAAAATCACGTTTTAGTGCTTCAATTTATTCTCCCTAGGGCCGACAGCTACAGAGTAGCCCACTCCACGATTGTTAATCGACCGTCCAAGGCCCCAATTTTCCGTCCGTATGGTTTCCGTGTTATATGAGCGACGATGTTTGGAAATTTTGCAAGTATCAAATGTTGATCCCGTAACGGGTAACCTTGCCGCGTTGTACGTGAAATAGCTATACTGACCCAGCATATTTTGGGTATACCTCGGGTATAATAGTGACAACCTAATTTTGATCAGTTCTCGTTCCTTCAAAGGGATTTGTTTTTGCCGGTGCATCTCGCATCTCTTTCCTCGATCCCTTTGACCTCTTCTGTTTCATTCGAGAAACAATCGAGTCTTTTTAGTATTACAAGATAGATAGATACGGAGTTAAACATGTCTGGGAACACAGGAGAGCGCCCCTTCGCCGACATCATCACTAGTATTCGATACTGGGTCATTCACAGCATTACTATACCCTCCCCGTTTATTGCAGGCTGGCTGTCTGTAAGTACAGGTTTAGCTTACGACGTTTCCGGAAGCCCCCGTCCAAACGAATACTTCTCGGAGAGCCGACAAGAAGTTCCTTTAATAACCGGTCGCTTCGACTCGCTGGAACAAGTTGATGCATTCACGAAATCCCTTTAGGAGAAACCAACGGCTTTAGATAAAACTTATCCTATTTTCACTGTTAGATGGTTGGCCGTCCATGGATTAGCTGTACCTACGGTTTTCTCCTTAGGGTCCATATCAGCTACGCAGTTCATTCAGAGATAGTTTTTGGCGAGCCCTGAATCTACGACACAACCAAATCCGAATAAGCAGAGCGTGGAGCCGAATCGTACAAGCCTTTATCGGGGACTATTGCCGATTTTCGTACTTGCCGTTCCATCTTCTAATTATTTCTTCAATTAGAAACTAGACAGAATTGTCTGGACAGAATTGTCTGGAAGAGATCGAGATCCCAATTATTTGTGACCGTTCATGTCTGGAGTCGCGGCCGGTTAACAGCTATGAAGAAAAAGAGCGGAAAGGAGGCGTGGCAGATGACAAATACCACTGGAAGGGTTCCCTTACGGTTGGTAGGTACTGTAGCCGGTACACTTGTGATAGGTTTGCCGGGCGTATTTTTTTACGGAGCTTATTCGGGATTAGGGTCATCTCTTCGAGAGCAATTTCTGTAAGTGTAAGTCGGTGAATAGTCGGCGAATACTTCTTCCTCTTGCCTCAATTGCGGATTAAGCGGGAAAGTTGTACCGAATTCCACAAACGAAGTTTCCGTTTTTTCTTCTCTTTTTAACTAACTAAGAAGAAGGAGAAGAAAAAAAAAATAGTTTGATTAAGCAGATCTCGACTTCCCAAACTAGAAATGGATTGATTCTACATCCGTATTCTACGCGACGATCGAACGTACCACTCGTTCTCAGTAGTATTAGGACTCCATTTGTTTCGTTTCCGAGTGAATGATTCGATCGCTTACTTCCCGAAGAATTTTGAAGAGTCGACGGGGGTTGAACCCGGTGACACCAATTCCTAGGAGGAATGCTTTCCCGTTACACCATTTGTTTCCAGACATATCAGGTGAGGTGGAAATTCCATTCTAGTCTGTAGCTCCGAAAAACTTTTCCGTATTTATAGCTCCGAAAAAACTTTAGGTGAAAGACTTCGTTAGTAACTAAACTAACGGGATCAACTTGCGATTTTTTGCATACCGTCTCCATACCGATGAACCAAAAACCGGAGTTTTCAATTCCAGCACTTTTTTTTTTTTGTTTTTTCAATCATTTTAAATTACGGGCAAGTTAGGTAATCCGTCCCAATTTTTGTTTCTAATCTTTCCCGTTCGGTATTTTTGCCGTTGTATCTGTTAATTACTGATTCGAACCTGTTAGAGTCAAGTTGAGAACATGGACGGAAAAGGAAAATCGATTGCGCCGGGGAAGACGTTTCGGTAGCCTCGGGAGTGTTAGTGGCGTCGATCCCACCAACATTCCCGACTCCGCTGATACCTCCGAATCAACTTGTCCAACAGAACAGGTATAACCGACCCTACACACTCCACCACGTGACCCTCAAGTCCCCCGTTTGCTTGTTCAAACACACGTGTGCGAACTGACTAACTGATAGCCATTCGCAGATCACGCCTGGAACCATCGAGTCACGAAGTGGAGAAATAACATTTTTTACCTACACCCCGATAGGGCAGTGAGTCGAATGGTTTATCTGTGAGGGAGGGGGGGGGCAGGGGACCCGATCGGTGTGTACTCAGAAATTCATTTCTGCTAACTGGACTTTCTCAAACTGCTTCTTCTTAAGCACAAGAAAGATCTGTGCTAAAACAACCGATGCGAAGAAAGCTAAAAGACCTTGGACCCGCCGGGGGTCTTGTAGTACGATTTCTACTTCTCCCTGACCGAATCCCCCAACATTGGGATTATTAGTCAATGGCTGATCCGCTTTAACAAACTCACCTTCCGAAACGATTAGTTCGGGGCCGGGAGGTACAACATCAATTGCTTTACGACCCCCGGATGACTCCTCGATGGTGATTTCGTACCCACCTTTTCCCTCTTTTCGAACAACCCTTTCTATCCTTCCCGTCGCTGAGGCGGTATAAACCGTATTGTTACTTTTGCTCCCATCCGGGTAGATTTGTCCCCTCCCCCTGTTCCCCCCCACGTAAATAGGGTATTTTGAGAAATGCGCTTCTTTATTGGTACCGGGGTCTGGTGATAAGACTGGAAATACAATTTCGTTGTATAACTTGCCTGGCACTGGGCCTATGACAACTATATTTTCCTTACCGGGTCGGTAAGTTTGAAACGATAATTTTCCCAATTTATTTTTCACTTCGGTTGGGATGCGATTAGGGGGAGCTAATTCAAATCCTTCGGGTAGGATGAGAACGGCGCCGACATTCAGCCCCCCTTTTTTTCCATTTGCTAGTACTTACTTTATCCACGTGTCGTAAGGAATCTTAACAATTGCCTCAAATACAGTATCGGGAAGAACGGATTGCGGGGCCTCGAGATCAACGGTTTTCTTGGCTAAATGACAATTGGCACACACAATACGACCTGTGGCTTCACGTGGATTTTCGTAGTTCTGTTGCGCGAAAATCGGATATGCGTTTGATACAGATGGACAGCTTAATTCGCCAAAACTGATTAATGTTGCAAGTGATAGAATCCAACATTCCCTCATCCATTTATTCGTAATTGTTGCTTGCATAGGTCGATGATTAGTCTTAAATATTTGTACAAACGAACCGTGACATTTTGTAATGCCGGGAAATCTATTCCTTCTCCAATTCTTTCCTTCCCTCCATTCCCTCCATTTTCTCAGTACTGGACTGGGTAACAAACGACAATGAGCGGGGAGGAGGTACAAATCCAAATGAGGGGCGGGGATAGCTTGCTAATTAGAAATTCAGAGGAATGCTTGTCATTCACTCATTGTATGGTAAGTTGCTACAATCGAAGGAGATGTTCGATTCAAGTGACGAAAGATCCAATACTTAAACAGCGTATCCAAAATAACTGGAAAGGTTGAGACGAAGCGAGGAATTACATATCTATTGGGAATCAACCCAAAATGTTTGAAAAGGGACTCCACGAGTATTTCCCAACCATGGGGCGAGTGAAACCCTACGCATAGATCAGTCAGTAGAAGGATGGAAAACGCCTTCATTGTGTCATTCAAACTATAAAATGACTCTTGAATCCGGGAATTTGAAACCGCAAGTCTCTTTCGCCCCAATATAAGTAGAGGAGATGGAATGGCGATGCTAATTGTGTTTGTTGCTAGCTGCAGCAATAGCTGAATATTTGGCTCGTCATACGTCATTGCCAATCGAGTAGTTTCGTCATGCGCATCCGCATCAAACTTTTGCAACTGCGTATCTGCCAAGTTGCCAATCACATTGTCTAACCGGAGTAACGCTTCTGCTTCTCGGAGCTGTCTTAAAGCCTCTTCTTCTTGAAGCGGGTTTATAAATACTTGAATTTGAAGTATGTTCCACCAACCCCTAATACAGGGTTCTAAGAACCAATTTTCTGGAGCGACTCGAAGCGGGAGGAGGAGGAGAAGGAATCCGACGTATTGGAGGGAAACGGAGGCTTGGTTCTTGGCTAAATCGAAGTCATTATGTACTAATAAACCTGATCGATTTGCTAATTCCGCCTCGAATCTGGCTAAGGTCCGAGTTACAGACCGAGGCACCAAACTAATTGACTCGTAAGCTACCGGACTGTGGCGAGAAACTGCTAATTCGTAGTTAAGCGGTTCTTCAATCAATTTTTTCTTTTTCCGAAATGAAAATATTTTTTTGGAACGAAGTTTTCCCCGAAAATAAAACTCATTTGAAGTTGCTTCGATCCAAGCTAATTTTCTATTCATTTCCTCTAGATTATCCAACTTGTAGTAAATGGACCCACCTGCAAGGGCGGAATCGCCTTCGAGTTCGTATTCCGAGAAATCGATGATTCCTCCCCCCCCACCGCCCGCTTCGTCACCCATGTAATAATTAGAACGAGACCCCGAAGATCTATTTTTAGGAATCGAAGTATCTAAAAGCTTGTGTGGAGGCGTATCTAAAAAACTTTCTACCGGATAAGCGTCTGCGTAATAGGGATGGGATTCGCAGCGCTTCATCGGGACTGACCGAAGGGTCTGCGTACGAAAAGAAATCCTTGAATATTTCTGGATTCCCAGAATAGATAGACTAAATCTGTGTTCCAGAAGGCTGCAACATATCACATATCTAGATTTGTTAGAAGCCTCAGTTTCGGAAGCTGCTGGGCCCCGTGACGAATTCCCTGCTACTGAGGGAAATGACTTTAGTTGCGCGAAAAACAGGGAATCCGGCTGCAGATACTTACTAGCTTCATAAGCTCTATCCGAAGAACGATGTGGGGTATTGAGAAACCATCGAAGAAGTTTCCGTTTCCAGTGACACAATTTCATATATTAATTATCCATTAACCTAGCCGGAAGAGAAAAATTTTTGAAATAGAAGACTCATTTTCACTTCGTAATTAAACTATCTCCTCTTCCTACAGAATCTCTCCAAACTTTTTCTTCCCTCTCATTGCCCTTCTGCACTACACTACTTCGTGAAAAATCCCCGCGAAGTAAAAAATCGGATTTTCAGGCTGAATTTCAAAATCCCTCGATTGATACGCGTAGGAAACGAGCAAGTTCGGCAGCTTTTTCCTCCATATATTCCGGAGTCGAATTTTCGCCGATTCTAGTGAGGGGGATACTTCGCCGACCCCGCACCTTTAGGTAGAGAATCCGACTTGGAAAGAAACCTTCTTGACTTCTTAAACCAACTGCTTCAACATCTCCCAGTATGAGTCGGATGTGGATACGACGGTTCCTGCCAGGAAAGCCCCATCGAAAGATGGAAGAAATACCCTCCCGCCTATCAAAATAGTTATATCCGCTCCCCACATTCCGAAAAACGGTACACCACAGATACAATCCGAGGAAGAGGCCGGCGATCCCGTAGAAACACATTACAAGACCTTGCGGAATAAATGCAATCTGTTTGGACGAAAGTCTGGGGATAAGATCTTCGCCGATGCAACTAGAAAACCCCACCAGTAAGAAACCTGTTGCGCCGCAAACGAGGATACAGGCCCAATATGAATTTACAAATGTACGCGATCCTCTTATCAACTCTACTTGGATCCATTTGGGATGGGAACTCATCATTATTTCCTCAAATTGCGTAATGAATGCATCAATTTTGTCGCTGGATTTCCTTTTCCTTCCTTCGCCTTCCATTTTGCAGCTCATTCATTATGTCCACTTATGTTCCGCGTGTGTCAGGCGATGAAGGACTAAGTTGCAGATCAAGCCTGTGGGCGAGCAACTCTCTAGAAGTGAAGTATTCCAGCTTGCCAACAGATGGTCAATCTATATCTCAATTCTATGGGAAGTGAGAATGAGACATAGATTGCGGCAATATCAACAATCTTCTTTGGTTACCATAAAAATCAAGGGGGGTATCCGCCAACGGGGGTTACCCCGATTGGGGTTTGGCTAGAAATAGATATGTAATTCAATTCGTAGGAGGAGTGGGAAACCCACTAAATTTTAGTCCATTTAGGAGATAAAGGAGATTACAGGATTTCGTCCCGTTCTATATACAGGAATAGGGAAGCCATTGTAACTGCTGGAAGCAACAAACCTACTAGCGGTACGAAAATGGATGGTAGATAAGATGCTGTCATAGTGAAATTGCCTCACGAGAGAAAAAAAAAATTTATACGGCAATGTATCTCCGTTCTACTACTCCTTCTAGTACCTAATGATATTCCCTCTGCCCTAGAAAGGAAAGGGCTTTCTAATGGGAAGAACTAATCTAATTAAAATTTTTTGTCTTACGGGATTCTCCGCAGAGAGGAGGAGTACACCGACAGCGAAGGAGCATCCCGCGCCTCATTTATTTACATTCTTTGTAAGAAGATAAGATACGGATCTGCGGGCGGGAAGTGGGACAAATCAAATAAAATTCGGGGCAAATTTTATTGTTTCTTTCCTCAATTCTTTTTGTAAGGGACGGATAAGTAAGGCTCAGATATTTCGCTCAAAACACCCTTCAGAAGATTACGTGGAACGATTGAATCGAGTAGCCCATTATCAAATGAAGACTCAGCCGCTTGAAAACCGTCAGGTATCTTCTGACGCAATGTTTATTCAATTACCCTTTTACCGGCGAATGCTATATAGGCTTTAGATTCGGCAATAATTATATCTCCCAACATGCCGAAACTGGCGGTAACACCGCCCGTGGTAGGATAGGTAGGAACGGATATGTAAGGCAATTTCTTTCGAACCTGATGGAGTTGCAAAACGGAAGAGATTTTAGCCATTTGCATCAAGCTCAACGTCCCTTCCTGCGTACGCGCTCCCCCAGAGGCACGAATCAGAACTAGTGGCAGAAGCCTCTGTGTGGCATATTCAATTAAACGAGTAATTTTCTCACCCACTACAGAGCCCATACTTCCTCCCATGAAATGGAAGTCCATAACGCCAGGTGCAATAAGTGTTCCATTCGGATATCCTATACCTGTTTGAACAGCATCGGTTAGACCCGTCTTTTCCTGGGAAATAAGTATACGATTCTCATGAGAATCCTCGTCGGAGAAACTTAAAACGTCTCTTGCGGACGTGTCTTCATCCAAAGGAATCCACGTGTTGGGGTCAATTGAAAGTTCGATCCTTTCCATACTACTCATTGAGAGGTGATAACCGCGTTCTTCACAAACACTTCTATTCTGTCTCGAAAATTTCACATGAAGCATATTTCCGCGGTTATCACACCGAGCCCATAATCCCTTGTTCGCGTTGACGCCTACTCGTCTATCTCTCTCACTTTGGGTGGAGCTTCTCGTAGCTTCTTCGAGAAAAGCCCCAATTAATCCACCAAATTTTCGCTTATCTTCAAACCAATTTATTACAGACGTAGCAATCTCCTCATCCGTTTCATTAGCTTGTGTAACAGACAAATCCCCAAATTTCTCTTTTATCGAAGCGGCGGAGTCTTCGTCCAGCGGATACCAGCAAATCGGGACCAACTCCGAGTTCATTGACAAAACAAAATCGGAGATTGACTAATTATCTCATCTACTTAATCAGTCCTATTTTAGGTGTTTAATTTTGATTATCCAACGAAGTGAGCGAAACACTCTATTGCATTGCGAAATCGCACATGATGAAATTGAATGACCCGGTAAATCATCGTTGGGTATCGCATCGGGCTGTTAATTTCCATCTCGTAGTTTTTTGGTATGAATTGGTGGGGATTCGAACCCTCGGATCTGCGGTTTGAAGACACGCGCTTCCCCTCATATAGCCACCAACCTTGCTTCGAGGTACCAGGAGTATCAGGAAGAAAAATTCTTTCCCGATACTCCCAGTCTCATAATCGTTTCTAAACAGGTGCTAGAGCGAAGAACTTCGGAAATTTGCATTTATTTACAACGTATCAATTGTTTCAAATTCAAATTTGATTGCTTTCCATATTTCGCACGCGGCAGCCAATTCTGGACTCCACTTAGTAGCTTCACGGATGATTTCATTACCTTCGCGGGCGAGGTCGCGGCCCTCATTACGAGCCTGTACGCAAGCCTCTAATGCAACTCGGTTAGCTACGGCACCGGGTGCATTTCCCCAGGGGTGTCCCAATGTTCCCCCGCCAAATTGTAGGACGGAGTCGTCCCCGAAAATTTCGGTTAAGGCAGGCATGTGCCAGACGTGGATACCCCCCGAAGCTACGGGGAACACACCCGGCATGGATACCCAATCTTGGGTAAAATAGATGCCGCGGCTACGATCCTTTTCAATGTAGTCGTCGCGGAGTAAGTCGACAAATCCTAGGGTAACTTCTCGTTCGCCTTCCAATTTGCCCACTACAGTTCCGGCATGGATGTGATCCCCACCGGACATGCGTAATGCCTTGGCTAATACACGGAAATGTATACCGTGATTTCGCTGTCTATCGATGACAGCATGCATCGCCCTGTGAATGTGCAGAAGTAAACCGTTGTCTCTGCAGTAGAAGGCTAAGCTGGTATTTGCAGTAAACCCCCCCGTCAGGTAGTCATGCATGACAATTGGTACACCCAATTCTCTGGCAAAAACAGCTCTCTTCAACATCTCCTCACACGTAGCTGCAGTGGCATTCAAGTAATGCCCCTTGATTTCACCGGTTTCAGCCTGGGATTTGAAAAGGGCTTCGGCTACGAATAAGAATCGATCTCTCCACCGCATAAACGGTTGGGAATTGACGTTTTCATCATCTTTTGTGAAATCAAGTCCACCACGGAGGCATTCATAAACTGCTCTACCATAATTCTTGGCAGACAAGCCCAATTTTGGCTTGATTGTACATCCCAATAGGGGACGTCCATATTTGTTTAGTTTATCCCTCTCCACCTGAATCCCATGAGGGGGTCCCATGAAAGTTTTGGAATAAGCAGGTGGAATTCGTAAGTCTTCCAGACGCAGAGCGCGTAGAGCCTTAAATCCAAAAACATTACCTACAATAGAAGTCAGCATATTAGTGACGGAACCTTCCTCGAATAAATCCAGAGGATAAGCTACATATGCGATATACTGATTCTCCTCCCCAGCTACGGGCTCGATATCGTAGCACCGGCCCTTATACCGATCAAGACTAGTAAGTCCGTCTGTCCATACCGTGGTCCACGTACCAGTGGAAGATTCCGCAGCTACTGCAGCTCCGGCTTCCTCAGCCGGTACTCCAGGTTGTGGAGTCATTCGGAAAGCCGCTAAGATATCAGTGTCTTTGGTCTTGTATTCGGGAGTGTAATAGGTCAATCGGTAATCTTTGACACCAGCTTTGAATCCAACACCTGCTTTAGTCTCCGTTTGTGGCGACATGAGTTTGTTCCTCCCTGTGACTGAAATAGTAAATCTTGTAATGATGAGATCTGCTCGGCATAGGTGGAGTATTTCGACGTGATACGTCGAAGTGGGTTTCGGTAATTCAACCTCCACACGATACTTATACCTGTTAAGAATCCACTTCTGGAATAGAACATTACTATTTTATACCGTGTCCAATGCGGGGTGCAACTAATCACTACGGTTTCCCGCATAAACTTCTGAAGAAGGATCACTCCGACCCATCCCCGCCGATACATTGACTCGGGAATCCGTTCGTGGTTAGACTGGTGCATGGATTATTACGAACTAACCCAGTGTTGGTCCCCCACTTCACGTCTGAGGATCTGGAAAGAGAAAAGACGCATGAACCAGTAACAGAAATTCAATAGATGTAGCACCGATTTTGCGTCTATCAAGGTGGTGTGGAAAAAAAATTCCCGACCCCTTTTCTTTCATCGCTTCATCTCATTTCTCTATAGTCATATCTGTAAATTGAGGGAGGAAGGGGGGTATAGAAGTGGAATGGGTGGACCTCTGTTATCACCGACCACTCGGCGGTGAAATACCAAATACTTCTATCGATTCAGTAATTAAATAAAGACTAGAGGAAACACACCGAAACAGTTATGAAAACCAGTTCTCTCCTTTTAGAAATTTCTGAATTGGTGGAAAAAAACGTGGGGTACATCACTCAGATCATTGGACCAGTATTGGATGTGGCTTCTTCTCCGGGGGAAATGCCCAGTATCTACAACTCACTAATAGTCAAGGGAAGAAACTCGGCGGGCCAGGAGATTAATGTTACTTGTGAGGTTCAACAATTGTTAGGTAACAACGAAGTAAGAGCCGTAGCCACGAGTGCCACAGATGGTTTAATGAGAGGTATGGGCGCTGTTGATACGGGAGCTCCTCTTAGTGTTCCCGTTGGGGAAACTACTCTCGGCCGAATATTCAATGTCCTCGGTGAACCCGTAGACAATTTGGGTCCCGTTCGAAATAGTGCAACATTTCCAATTCATAGATCCGCTCCGGCATTTACTCAATTAGATACCAAGCTATCGATTTTTGAGACGGGAATTAAAGTTGTGGATCTTTTGGCCCCGTATCGTCGAGGTGGAAAAATTGGTTTATTTGGCGGAGCCGGAGTTGGGAAGACGGTTCTTATCATGGAATCGATCAATAATATTGCGAAAGCTCATGGAGGTGTATCTGTATCTGGCGGGGTAGGAGAACGTACACGTGAGGGTAATGACCTCTACATGGAAACGAAAGAGTCAAAAGTTATTAATGAACAAAATATATCGGAATCAAAAGTGGCTTTGGTTTATGGTCAGATGAATGAACCACCGGGAGCTCGTATGAGAGTTGGCTCAACCGCTCCAACAATGGCGGAATATTTCCGAGATATCAACAAGCGAGATGTACTCCTATTCATTGACAACATTTTTCGTTTTGTCCAGGCGGGATCGGAGGTCTCAGCATTACTGGGTAGAATGCCTTCCGCCGTGGGTTATCAGCCGACCCTTGGTACGGAAATGGGATCATTACAGGAAAGAATTACTTCCACCAAGGAAGGGTCAATAACTTCCATTCAAGCTGTTTACGTACCTGCAGATGATCTTACTGACCCAGCCCCCGCTACGACATTTGCACATCTAGATGCTACAACTGTGCTTTCGAGAGGCTTAGCAGCAAAAGGTATCTATCCGGCCGTGGATCCGTTGGATTCGACCTCAACTATGTTGCAGCCTTGGATTGTAGGTGAGGAGCATTATGAGACGGCACAGGGGGTTAAGCAGACTTTGCAGCGTTACAAGGAACTTCAAGATATTATAGCTATTCCCGGACTAGACGAGTTATCTGAGGAGGACCGTTTGACGGTAGCTAGAGCTCGAAAAATAGAGCGTTTCCTATCGCAACCTTTTTTTGTGGCGGAAGTCTTCACTGGTTCTCCGGGGAAATATGTCAGTTTACCAGAAACAATTAAGGGATTTCAAATGATTCTTCCTGGAGAGTTGGATAATCTCCCCGAGCAAGCTTTTCATTCAGTTGGCAATATTGACGAAGCCGCCGCAAAGGCCGCGGCTTTGCAGGCGGGGGGTCAATGAGAGGTATGGTATCGAGTCTTCGTGTAATGGCCCCTAATCGAATAGTTTGGAATTCTGAGGTATGGGAAATTGTTCTATCCACCAATAGTGGTCAGATTGGCATACTACCTAACCATGCGCCCCTCCTCACAGCTTTGGATATGGGGGTTTCGAGGATACGTAGTGATGGGCAATGGTCTGCAATGGCACTGATGGGTGGCTTCGCCATGATAGATAATAACCGGGTGACAATATTAGTCAACGAGGCGGAAAGAGCTAGCGAAATTGATCCCGACGAAGCTCGAAAAAGTTTTCAGACGGCTCAGGCCGAGTTAGCTGAAGCAGAAGGGAGGAGAAAGGTAATAGAAGCTAACTTGACATTTAAAAGAGCTAAAGCCAGATTGGAAGCTTCAACTGTCGCTTAGTCCATTTTTTGCGAGCCTGGATCCGGCGCAATAATCCCGCATTTTACTAGTGTTGCGGCGCCACGCGTCCAAGTCCAACACATCTTGCACACAGTGAAACTTATCTTATTAGGTACCGATTCGATGCCGATTTAGTAGTCGCGGTATCTAATAAGTGTTACCTACTATTGGATTCGAACCAATGACTCTCGCCGTATGAAAGCGATACTCTAACCGCTGAGTCAAGTAGGCTGCCGTCACTTCTCCCTGCCCCGAAGCTACGACTTCCATCTAGTCGGGTGTGTCATTTACATATACGTATATATACGTATTCATGTAGACATATCCATTATACCTACAAGAAATGGCTGGAAGCAAGTTCATATTCTATCACTAGAAAATCTCGGTTCTACACTTCCCCCCTCCCCATCGATTGATTTACTTGACAAGGATGAGTTATTGCAAATAAAGCATTTTTTATGTCAACACTTTCATCAGGGGCTATAGCTCAGCGGTAGAGCGCCTCGCTTACACGTGCGCCGATGTCTTTTCGGAAGATTCGTCGAAACTCAACGACTCAAGCAGAAACAAAGAGACAGTGCGTGACCATTTCCGCCTCACCCTTCCCGCCACGAAATAGCAGTAGCATGACAGATAAGTCGACTGCAAATCGATTTTGGGAAGTTGATATTATGGAGAATTGGTTTCTCCAAGGCTATAAATGGTTGGACAATGCGAGGGACCAAACAAAATCTCTTCCTCGTCTCACGAACTTTCAGGTGTAGGAAGTGTCGCGAAGCTAGCTCGACAGAGACTGTTTAGGATCGCGAGATGGATTTCTACCCGGCAAAGGCAAACCTGTATCAACGCATAGCCAATAATCTTCTCGAGATACTTTGGGATTGCTTAATCCATTTCTTATTCATCATGTAGTTCCTCCCTACTATCCAATTTGAAGGAATACCTGAAAAAAAAAAAAAAAATTGATCGAGCATACGGAACCATCTCTTCTCACTTATCTGTGAAACAGAAGTTGTTACATCAGCGCTGGTTCGCCCTCCAATTACCAATTAGATTGGAGAGCAGTTGGTTGGAGAGCCCGATGCCGCGAAAGCGGCATGTTGGGTTCAACAAGTAGTTCAATAACTTGTTTCTATATTCTGATTTGCGTAACCGAGAGTGTCTACGGTTCGAATCCGTATAGCCCTAATTCGTTTGGAAAAGGAAAAGCTGGGAATACAAAATCGTTGATGTGGCAGGACTCAATAAGTTTGATTCATATATCCAAGTAGTTGGATTATTTAACCTCATCAATTAAATCAATGTTTCCCCCAAAGGGCAAAGGTAGGAGAAAATTGACTAAATTCCTTCATTTAGTAATCAATCGAATGCACATGGAATCGACTCGGAGTACCCAGTAGTTTCACCAAAAATGGAATCGAAAGAGTGAGACTATCTCTCCGGCTCGTCTTCAATTTGGTAATTACTAGCTTTAGCAGTTACCAACAGAAGCGGGCTGCAACCCCAACCCACTTCTCTAGAGAGGTTCCAGGTGTTAAACCTGCCTCGATGGATCGAGGAGGTGATTATCGAGACGAGAGGAGTGTGTGGATGTTTCCATTTCACCAATATGACTCTTTTTGGATTTTCCTGTTAGTATGTATATCTATTCCATCTTTGGCTTTCTCGATTCCCAGGTTTGTTGCTCCCATTCGGGAGGGGCCAGAAAAGTTAGCGAGTTACGAGTCAGGTATTGAGCCGAAGGGAGACACTTGGATTCGATTTCAGATACGTCATTACATGTTTGCTTTGGTCTTCACGGTCTCCGACGTTGAAACCGTATTTCTCTACCCCTGGGCTACATCTTTCGGGGAATTGGGCTTATTCGCCTTCGTCGAAGCGATTGTTTTCATATTCATACTAATCGTCGGCTTGGTTTATGCGTGGCGAAAAGGAGCATCGGAATGGTCTCAACTTCCGAACATTTGGGTGAAAGTAACAGAGGGAAACTAGAATACGAAGGTGAAAACGCTTTCTCAAATTCGGTGGCACGGCTGCCTCTTCAGGGGGGTATGTCAGACTCAATTTTTATGGCTAGTATCAGTGATTTTTCTAACCGGTCCAGATTATCCAGTTTATGGCCGCTTCTATATGGTACCAGTTGTTGCTTCATCGAATTTGCTTCCCTAATTGGTTCGCGATTTGATTTTGACCGGTACGGTCTGGTACCTAGATCCAGTCCTAGACAGGCGGACCTAATCGTAACCGCCGGTACCATAACAATGAAAATGGCCCCATCTCCGATAAGACTCTATGAACAAATGCCTGAACCGAAGTATGTAATCGCTATGGGAGCTCGCACTATTACGGGAGGCATGTTTAGTACCGATTCCTACAGTACCGTTCGCGGGGTAGACAAATTAATTCCCGTCGATATTCACTTGCCAGGTTGCCCGCCCAAACCCGAAGCTATCATTGATGCCGTGACGAAATTACGCAAGAAAATTGCTCGAGACAGTTTTGTAGAACGGCCGTCTCGCCCCATCCGAACGAAATACTCCAGTCTAAGTCACCAACTTAGTCTTGTATCGGGCGCCCGTACCAGGAAATACAATTGGGAAATGGGGAATTGTAGTACGAAATTGGCGCCAACTAAGTTTTCGGAAAATTTGCAGAAGTTTGCAAATGAGTACGATGAATCAATATCAGCAAGTTGATTATTAGTTTTATTCCTTATGGAGGGATCAGCAGAAAATGAGGAGGTATTAACCAATATGAACACTGTCGGTAAAGATAAGTTTAATCTGGAAACGCGGAGTCGATTATCTTCCTGGTTAACTAGACACAAGTTCTCACACCGACCTTTGGGTTACGATTACAGAGGTGTCGAGATTTTGCAGGTCAAGTCGGAAGAGTGGTTGTCTACAGCTGTTGCTCTATATGCTTACGGATTCAATTACTTACGATCCCAATGTGCTTACGACGCAACACCAGGAGGGTCTCTAGTCGGTGTGTATCACTTAACTCAGATGCGGGACCAGTCAGATCAACCCGAGGAGATATGTGCAAAAGTCTTTGTTTCAAGAAAGAATCCTCAAATACCTTCGGTTTATTGGGTTTGGAAAAGTGCCGATTTCCAGGAACGTGAATCTTATGACATGTCGGGAATAATTCATCAGGGACATCCGTACCTTAAGCGTATACTAATGCCCGAAAGTTGGATTGGCTGGCCGCTCCGTAAGGATTACGTGGTACCCAATTTCTACGAGTTACAAGATGCCTACTAAATTGCATAGAAACGGGAAAACTCAGTCTGAGAAGTTCTACCCGCCCAACCCCTAATCTGATTTCCGGAAAAATTTACCCGGCGGAGCTCGCGAATGATCCACCCAGTTCTTCAGAAATTTATTGGTTTCCGACTAGCCTTTTCCAGAAGGATTCCGTTCTTATGATATCGGTTCAAACCATTTTTCTCAGGACAAAAATTTCCTAGTAGTTGCCAGGAACCAGATTTGAACTGGTGACACGAGGATTTTCAGTCCTCTGCTCTACCAACTGAGCTATCCCGGCCAACTTTTCCGGGGATAAGACTGTTTCGGAAACGAGGCGGGTTAGGCAACTGCGCCTTCGGATCTTTGCTCACCCAACCAAACGGGCAATCCCGTCTCTGCCAATTTGTTTCACGCTGTCTGTAGGAAAAGCCGACGACTTGGGTTCGATCAAGCCATTCAGGGGGTTGAGCTGCCTGAATGGCTGATCTGCGAAACGTGTTGCTAGAGTGAAACAAGAGGGGTTTAAGATGATTGTTTCCCAAATTTTGATCGCAAATATAGAAATTGGATCTAATTGGGGTGAAATAGATGAGGCGTCTCGCTGTTGGGGATAGAGGGAATTGAACCCTCACGGCCGAAACCAACGGATTTTCCTTCTACCGCAACTTGCGTCGCTACTAGATTATCAGTAACTACGTAGAATGGGGCTCTACCTTCATTCGCGAGAAAATTATTAGTTGCTACCAGTTCATCCGTTGGGGGGGGGGAGAAATATCCCTAGGAATGTAATAAGATCTTAGAACGGGTGGGGAGAAGATGTCGGAACTGGCAGTACCGAGATGAGATAGGAGAAGTTTACCTCGTGCCCCACCTCTTGATGAGACGGAAATTGGCGCGATTCTGCGGATGAATCGCTTTTTTCAAACTGCCTTCAATGAGTCCGCTTCCGAAGACTGAAATTTCCCTTTCCCGACTTCATCTCAGTTTTCCTACATACTTCACTTCATGCGGTCAACCACATTGAACATTTGAATATTCAATTCTCTCGAAAACTAGTCACTAATAGTTCGCTCGTTAGAATAACTCCCTTCGAGTCTCTGTACCTATCTCGCCTCACGGCCTCGATCAATATTCCACGAGATGGGACGAGATTTGGCTCAGGATTGCCTGCTGAATAATCCTAGGTTTCCCTGAATCTGGGAGCTGCCACTTGATACGTCTCCATATCTAGGCTCAATCCGATTGAGTCCGCTGCGTCTACCATTTCGCCATATCCCCACCTTTAGGCCCCAACGAACCGGGAAGGAAAAGACCTAGATATCTACTTATTCTCGATAGTTTCTAAGTATTTTCGGTGCACTTGCCTTGACCAACCCGCCTCGATTCCATCCCAAAAAGCTATCAGGGTAAAACTAGCATGTATGTACAAATATGCACATGTCTAAGCATTCCACCTCTCCTGCTTCCGCTCCACCAAGCCTCCCTCCCCTCAGTTTTGCTTCTCACTTGTGAGGAAGAGGACTATGTGTAATACAAATTGTCGATTGGGAATGAATGACTCGTTTTTCAAATTTTCCTTCTTTTCGCTACTGAAATAAGTATATATGGACACACTCCTCGAGGCAATACAACTGCCACATCAACCCATTTGATTTCCCTTTCCAAAACTTTTATGTAAATGTATATGCTATGACGTCTTCACCTCATTCGGTACAAATTTCTGCATGCACCAGTAGTGAGTTTCCGCCTGCCCGGCCCCCCCCATCTCCCCGTTCAAATACTTTCAACGAGTCGAAGTAGATATTTATAAATTTCTACCTATATGTTATGATTTTCACAGATACTAGTTTTGATTAACCTCTACCGAATTCGCCGGTGGAGATGGAGAATATTTTCGTGCCGATCCTAGAATTTTTTTTTTTTTTTTGTTTTCCAACCAGGAAAAMATCTATTTTATAGAAAAGGAGTTTTTACGTCTCGGTATCGAGGACCTCGTTTAAAATCGATGCGTCGTCTGAAAAATTTACCAGGACTCGCGGGTAAAAGTAATGCGTCCAACTTAGGAGAATTTCGAGTTGCTGGCGACCAATCAGCTTCGAGAAAAATTTCTCAATTCTGCGTGCGTCTGGAGGCCAAACAGAGATTACGGCTCAACTATGGATTGACAGAACGCCAATTACTTAAATACGTCCGCATCGCCAGAAGAACTAAGGGTTCGACAGGTCAAGTGCCGCTGCAACTGCTTGAGATGCGTCTGGATAATGTCATTTTTCAGTTAGGCATGGCTTCCACAATTCCCGCTGCCCGACAACTGGTTAGTCACAGACATATTTTAGTGAACCGTCGTATTGTGGATATACCAAGTTACCGACGTAAACCTAGGGATATTATCACTATTCGGAACCGACCAACTTCCTGCAATGCAGCGAAAGGTGAGTCTCTCGGGAGGGACGAAGTGCCGGATCACTTAACTCTGTCTCTCTCAAAAACGGGTGAGCCAACAGGATTAGTCAACCACATGGTCAACCGGGAATCTGTCAATTTGGATATAAATGAATTGTTAGTTGTTGAGTATTACTCCCGAAAAGCTTAATAGACTAAGCTTTCATCCGAGTCAATCAAATACTTCGGAGATCCCTATTGCGAGAATACTTAGTCAGAGAACTCGGAATGATACGAATTGGGAAACAGATTGGTGGAAAGCCATGGGAAGCTATCCCGTCTACCTAGTAATCGTTTTAGTAAGGAATGAAATTCCAAGACTTCACCTTCCTCCTCTTTCGAGGGGAAAATCTTCCGATTTCGAAGAAGTTAATTTGACCGTTTCGGAATTATAGTTATGCGCTATTTCGACGCATTCGACGCCGAAGTGAAGGGATTAAACTCCATTTCTTGTTTCTGGTGAAGTAGTCTTTCAACTCCTTCCTCTTCGGGAAACGGATTAAAATTCTTATTCCGAATCCATCTCTTACCAGATAATTATTTAACTACATTTTGGGGGATGGACGACAACAATATGTCCGAGAAAATAATAACATAAATGGGAAAGGGAGGGATTCGAACCCTCGGTAGCTGGAAATCTACATAGCATTTCCGGTGCCACGCCTTAAACCACTCGGCCACCCTTCCTGAGATATTTCAGCGGTGAAACATCTGACTTTATTTTAGGACTTCAGGTGATCAAGTGACAAGTAATTCGCGGGTATCCGTTGTCAATAACTACCCCCCGAAATGGAGTTGGAACATGAAGGAAGTTTCCGGCGCAACTTATCACTCCACCACTTTCCCTTCCTAACTTGTTATCCGAATAGATTTCCTTCTCCTCCTTCGTAATCTCAACTGATGGACTAGTAATAGGTGAAGTGATAAAAGGAAAATAAGGAGTTAATTTCGATTATGCCTAGGTCGCAGAGAAATGATAATTTTATCGATAAAACTTTCACAATTCTAGCGGATATTCTGACACGAATTCTACCTACTACTAAGAGGGAGAGGGAAGCTTCTATATACTACAGGGACGGTGCGATTCGAGAAGGGAGGCAATTTGGCACTATTCTCCAATTAATTGGAGAAAACTCCTAATTTGAGAAGCCCACATTTGAGAAAGGTGTTTTTCGACTGCCGAACAAATCCTTCGGTCGCGTATCCACGATTGATGCAGCCCCGCAAGCTACGGTTCCCGCCTTTCGCGGATCTAGGTATCAAGCAAGCAGAAGGTTAAACCTGTTAATTGATATGTGATAAGTGGAAATTTTAGGAATAAGCGTGGAGGGGGTAGACACCACGTAGAGAAATCGGCAATACAAAATCTTCGTCAACCTCTGACTTCGGCAAACGTTATGCGTTTTCGACAACTCCGGAGTCGCAGCAACGACTAATTGTGATTGGGGTAACAAGCAGCCATCCCGTTTGTATTTCGGATACCCCTTGGATCATCGGAGATTGCCGGGGTGAATAACCCTCCGGGAAACAAAGCGTTGGGAACGAAGAAATTGCCAGGGAGTCTAGCTACCAGTAATTTGTTGACGATGCCGCAATCAACCCGGTAGAGAGAAACTCCTTGTGGGAAGGATGGTTAGATACCAGTTTCGTGAGACACTAACCCCCCCCCCTAGTGACAAATTTTGTCAGCAACAGGAATAGTGATACTATTATCAAATTGCTTCTCTGTAAATTGGGTGGGAGGAGCCGTATGATGCGAAAGTTTCACGTGCGGTTTTGAAGCGGGGCTTTTCTGTCTGTGTAAGCAACCGTAACGGATGTCGGCCCAATCGGAAGGAGAATATGCAGAAGCTTCGCGAAGTTACTACAAAGCCATGCGTTTGGAGATTGATTCGTACGATCGAAGTTACATACCCTATAACATAGGTCCTATTCATACCAGTAATGGAAAACATGCGGAAGCTTTGGAATACTACTTCCAAGCGCCGGAGCGCAATTCATTCTTGCCACAAGCTTTTAATAATATGGCTGTGATCTGCCACCACGTGCGACTACCTACGCCTCGGGACTCCTCGGTTCATAACCGATGAAAAAGGCTTCCCCCAAGCATATTTCCGGACGGGAGTTGCCACGAGCTGCGGGATTCGACCCCCTTCAAAGCAATCCGGGTTTGGAGGAGGTAACTGGCCCAAGCGTCCCATGGATAATTAACTAAATGAGGGAATGCAGCGTCGTAAGGATTTATCATTGAAAATCTGGGTCGATACAATGGGACTGGCTCATCAAAAAATTTATGCAACTCGTTTCTGTAGCAGAGACAGTTGGAGAAACACTAAGTGGCGAGACACGGCGTAGTACCAAATCCTAAAGGAAAAAATTTTCTAATTTTGCTAGATCCATATTGAGATAGGGTAGTTAGTGACGGGAGAGATTGTTATTCTCTTCTCAATAGCTGTGAGTACGGAAAAGGTTTCATTCGGGACGAATATAATTGAAAACCTGACTATCTCTATTTCCCCCACACTTCGGGAGTAGTATCAACCCTTTGGTTAGGAGCCGGGGGCGCAGTCGTATGAGCCGTATGGGGTGGGAAACCCCCAAGTTCGGTTCTAAAGGAGGAGGTTGCCAGTGAAGGAATCATCCATCCTGGTCGAGGAGAACAGGCCATTCAGCAAGGAGATTTAGAAATTTCGGAAGCTTGGTTTGATCAGGCTGCTGAGTATTGGAGACGGGCAATAGCACTTTCCCCCGACAATTATGCCGAAGCACAGAATCGGCCGAAAATTACAGGACGATCCTCCCCGTCTCATCGGCGGGAAAAGTGGAACAACAGGATGGGGGAGGCGTGACTTCCTAAGTTGGAAAGTAGAAGTAAGTAAAAATTTTCGTTTGTCAGACGTCGACCCCCCCCACCCCCCCGGACGGGCGATTAGTCCAAGTCCATTAGGCGCTGCTTAGTTGTGTAATAATACCACCGAAAGCATATCCCGCATAATCTCTTCATCATAGCTGTTCAAGTTTCAAATTCGGAGGGAGATAATAAATTCTTGCATGCTAATGAAAACCTCAATTCTCATAAGTTTCGTATCTCCTGTTGGTAGGTTGTTGCTATCCCCTGCTCGAAGAGAGGAGAGTCCCAATGACTATTCGTTCGCCAGAACCAGAAGTCAAAATTATGGTAGAGAAGGATCCTGTGAAAACCTCTTTCGAGAGATGGGCTCAGCCTGGACATTTCGCGAGAAATTTGGCTAAGGGTCCCAGTACCACTACATGGATTTGGAACCTACACGCCGATGCCCATGATTTCGATAGTCATACCAATGATTTAGAGGATATATCCCGTAAGATATTTAGTGCGCATTTCGGCCAACTAGCTATTATTTTCATTTGGTTGAGTGGCATGTATTTTCATGGAGCCCGTTTTTCCAACTATGAGGCATGGCTGAATGATCCCACCCACGTGAAACCCAGTGCCCAAGTCGTTTGGCCAATAGTGGGTCAGGAGATACTTAATGGAGATGTGGGCGGGGGGTTTCAGGGCGTGCAAATAACCTCCGGATTTTTCCAACTCTGGAGAGCTTCCGGAATAACTAGTGAGTTACAGCTTTATTGCACAGCTGTGGGTGCCTTAGTTTTTGCCGGATTGATGTTTTTCGCTGGTTGGTTTCACTACCACAAGGCTGCCCCGAAATTAGCTTGGTTCCAAAATGTGGAATCCATGTTGAATCATCACTTGGCCGGTCTATTGGGATTGGGGTCTCTAGCATGGGCAGGACATCAGATACACGTATCGCTCCCCATCAATCAGCTATTAGACGCAGGTGTCGACCCCGAAGAAATACCCCTTCCTCATGAACTCATTCTTAATCGTGATCTTCTGGCTCAGACGTATCCAAGTTTTGCAAAAGGATTGATTCCGTTTTTCACTTTGAACTGGTCGGAATACTCGGACTTCTTGACTTTCCGCGGCGGATTGAACCCGGTAACAGGGGGTCTGTGGTTGACTGATGCCGCACATCATCATTTGGCCATTGCGGTTCTCTTTTTGGTAGCTGGTCATATGTACAGGACAAATTGGGGTATCGGGCATAGTACGAGGGAAATACTGGAAGCTCATAAAGGACCTTTCACGGGTGAGGGACACAAGGGTATTTACGAAATTTTGACGAGTTCGTGGCACGCTCAATTAGCTATTAATCTCGCCATTTTGGGATCCTTAACAATTATCGTCTCTCACCACATGTATGCCATGCCCCCTTATCCCTACTTAGCCACCGATTATGCCACACAACTTTCTTTGTTTACSCATCACATGTGGATAGGGGGTTTCTTAATAGTTGGAGCGGCTGCACATGCGGCTATCTTCGTGGTAAGGGATTACGACCCAACTACTCAATACAACAACTTGTTGGATCGTGTCATTCGTCACCGTGATGCAATAATTTCACATCTCAACTGGGTCTGCATTTTTCTWGGTTTTCATAGCTTCGGTCTGTATATCCATAACGATACCATGAGTGCCTTGGGGCGGCCCCAAGATATGTTTTCGGATACCGCCATTCAATTACAGCCAATATTTGCCCAGTGGGTCCAGAATACTCACGCTTTGGCTCCCGGATCGACTGCACCTAACGCAGCGACAGGCACCAGCTTAGCCTGGGGTGGGGGCAATTTACTAGCAGTAGCCGGCAAGGTGGCCTTAGCCCCGATCCCATTAGGCACTGCAGATTTCTTGGTGCACCACATTCACGCATTCACGATTCATGTTACTGTATTGATATTACTGAAAGGCGTCTTATTCGCACGCAGCTCTCGACTAATACCCGACAAAGCAAATCTTGGTTTCCGCTTTCCTTGCGATGGTCCCGGAAGAGGGGGCACCTGCCAGGTATCTGCTTGGGATCATGTTTTCTTGGGGCTGTTCTGGATGTACAACTCCATCTCAGTAGTTATATTCCATTTCAGTTGGAAGATGCAATCAGATGTATGGGGAAGTGTAAGCGAACAGGGAGCAGTGAATCACATTACTGGAGGAAACTTCGCACAAAGTTCAACGACAATCAATGGATGGTTGCGAGATTTTTTGTGGGCACAGGCTTCTCAAGTCATTCAGTCATATGGTTCTTCATTATCTGCATATGGGCTTCTATTCTTAGGGGCTCATTTTGTCTGGGCCTTCAGTCTAATGTTTCTCTTCAGTGGTCGCGGCTATTGGCAGGAACTTATTGAATCTATAGTTTGGGCTCATAATAAATTGAAAGTTGCTCCTGTCACCCAACCCAGAGCTCTGAGTATTATACAGGGACGTGCTGTGGGAGTAACTCATTACCTTCTGGGTGGAATCGCCACAACTTGGGCATTCTTCCTGGCGAGAATCGTTGCAGTGGGATAATGGCTAGGAGGATTTGAGAAACATTACGGTATCAAGATTTCCAAAGTTCAGCCAGGGTCTATCCCAGGACCCAACTACTCGTCGTATCTGGTTTGGCATAGCCACTGCGCATGATTTCGAAAGTCATGACGACACTACCGAAGAACGTCTTTATCAAAAAATATTTGCATCTCACTTCGGTCAGTTAGCTATTATTTTTCTATGGACCTCTGGGAATTTGTTCCACGTAGCTTGGCAGGGCAACTTTGAGACATGGGTACAAGACCCATTACATGTGAGGCCGATCGCTCATGCCATTTGGGATCCTCATTTTGGTCAACCGGCGGTCGAAGCTTATACCCGAGGGGGGGCTGCGGGCCCGGTCAATATCGCCTATTCTGGCGTATATCAGTGGTGGTACACCATTGGTCTACGTGATAATCAAGATCTCTATACCGGATCTATTTTTCTGCTAGCTCTTGCTGCTTCGTTCCTACTAGCTAGCTGGTTACACCTCCAACCCAAATGGAAACCAAGCATTTCCTGGTTCAAAAATGCTGAATCTCGGCTTAATCACCACCTTTCGGGATTATTTGGAGTGAGTTCCCTGGCTTGGACAGGTCACTTGGTTCACGTAGCTATTCCCGAGGCGAGGGGCGGGCATGTCAGATGGAACGACTTATTGACTACCGCTCCGCATCCCCAGGGGTTGGGACCATTTTTTTCGGGTCAATGGAGTGTTTACGCGCAAAATCCCGACTCTAACACCCATTTGTTCAATAGCACCCAAGGAGCAGGAACAGCTATTCCAACTTTTCTGGGGGGATTCCATCCGCAAACTCAAAGTTTGTGGCTAACTGATATTGCTCATCACCACCTGGCAGTAGCCGTCGCGTTTGTAATTGCCGGCCATACGTACAGAACTAACTTTGGTATTGGACACAGCATGAAAGAAATTCTGGATGCTCACATTCCCCCAGGAGGCAAGTTGGGGCGTGGACACAAGGGACTTTATGATACGGTGAATAATTCTCTCCACTTCCAATTGGGACTCGCTTTAGCCGCTTTGGGGGTCATCACTTCCCTTGTTGCACAACATATGTATTCCCTACCCGCTTATGCCTTCATAGCGCAGGATTATACGACCCAAGCCGCACCATATACTCACCACCAATATATCGCCGGGTTTATCATGGCAGGAGCTTTCGCACATGGAGCCATCTTCTTTATCAGAGATTATGATCCCGGGCAGAATAGAGATAATGTTTTAGCAAGAATGCTGGAGCACAAAGAAGCAATAATATCTCATTTGAGTTGGGCTAGTTTATTTCTGGGTTTTCATACGTTAGGTCTTTATGTTCACAACGATGTGATGTTAGCCTTCGGAACTCCGGAGAAACAGATTCTCATCGAACCCGTATTTGCTCAATGGATCCAATCTGCTCATGGTAAAACTTCATATGGTTTCGATGTCCTTCTATCCTCGGCAGATAGTCCGGCAAGTAATGCCGGTCAGGGCTTGTGGTTACCTGGTTGGTTAGATGCTGTTAACAGTAGCAGCAATTCGTTATTTCTAACGATTGGTCCCGGGGATTTTCTGGTTCACCACGCCATTGCTTTGGGTTTGCACACAACTACACTAATTTTGGTGAAAGGTGCATTAGATGCACGCGGCTCCAAGTTAATGCCGGATAAAAAAGAATTTGGTTACAGTTTTCCTTGTGATGGCCCCGGCCGAGGCGGAACTTGCGACATCTCTGCTTGGGATGCCTTCTACTTAGCTGTCTTTTGGATGCTGAACACTATTGGATGGGTCACCTTCTATTGGCACTGGAAACACATTACTTTATGGCAAGGCAATGCTGCTCAATTCAACGAATCTTCTACGTATTTAATGGGATGGTTGAGGGATTATTTACGGCTAAATTCCTCGCAGCTTATTAATGGATATAATCCCTTTGGTATGAACAGCTTATCTGTGTGGGCATGGATGTTTTTATTTGGGCATCTCGTGTGGGCTACCGGGTTTATGTTTCCAATTTCGTGGCGCGGCTACTGGCAAGAACTCATTGAAACTCTAGCTTGGGCCCACGAACGAACGCCCCTAGCAAACGTGATACGGTGGAGAGACAAGCCAGTTGCCCTTTCTATCGTTCAAGCACGATTGGTTGGATTAGCTCACTTCTCCGTGGGTTATGTATTTACCTACGCAGCTTTCCTGATAGCATCTACATCAGGTAAATTTGGCTAAGTCTATTCATTCGACTACCAAATTGTTTGTTCCCGCGTCGGCTTCAGCCTCATCATCTTTCACTTCACATCTGGGACATTGATGACCTACCTATAAGCATGAGTCGAACTTCATTTTTTGAAGTTACGGGTTAGTAGCAGTTTCGGCTGCAAGTTCCACTTGTTTCGTAGTAATAACACAACTCTGCCTACCTACCTATCAATTATGGCGAAAAGAAGTCTTATTGAGAAGGAAAATAAGAAAAAAAAATTGGTGAGAAAATTTGAGGTTATTCGCCAATTTTTGAAACAAGAGATCAAAAATAGTTTGCGGATCCAGGAGAAACTAATTATTTCCGAAAGATTGCAATCTCTACCACGCAACAGTGCACCTGTTCGCCTCCGTAACCGGTGCTCCCTAACCGGACGACCCAGATCCAATTATCGAGACTTCGGTTTTTCCAGACACGTACCCCGCGAAATGGCACACACATGCGTCTTGCCTGGAGTATTGAAGTCGAGTTGGTAGAATAACTACTCCCTCCCTCGTACGTTTCGGGAATTTTGATATTCCATCTATCTATATCTATCGATCCATCTATAGATAGATAGATGGAATACTTCAATTCACTGATTTTTATCACTTATCTTATGTTCCCTCATCATTTATGTTCGATATAATTATTCAGGGGATGTATAATAATTACGGTGAAGGCATTAACTACGCGGGGTGGAGCAGCTTGGTAGCTCGCGAGGCTCATAACCTCGAGGTCACGGGTTCAAATCCCGTCTCCGCAAAGTCAACTGCCAATTATTTCCCTGCCAATTATTTCCCCAATCCACAGGGAGTTCCTGCCGGGGGTCGATGGTAATCAGTTTCTCCTTCCTGTTTAACTGACGGTTTCATCGATGGATGTAGCTCAATTGATCCAATTGACGAATCAAAAATCTAACTTCCACATTTTCTCAGTCTAGATTACTCGATGGTAGTTAAGCCCTTTTAACTCAGCGGTAGAGTAACGCCATGGTAAGGCGTAAGTCGTCGGTTCAAATCCGACAAGGGGCTGATCGAGTAGTCGTGCAAAATCCGGGTATCCAGTAGTCTCGTAGTCTCGGCTCGGCGGGGAAATAGGTCACCACGGCCTCCGTTCCGGGGGGGGGATTTCCACCCAATTGTTTCCCGCCGCAACTTCTTCTTCTTTTTCTTTTTCTTATTTTCCAGAATTAGTTCGTCACGCGGAAAGAATATTGCCCTGTCTACCGCGGTATCAAAAAATCAGTTGGATATAATTTTTTGTACCGGAGACATTTTGGTTATCCTTACCTCGGGAATCAAATGCAAAGAGTTAGTACTTAGTAGCAATATATGTATATGTATATATATATGTATCTACATCTGTAGCTAGAGAAAAAGATGTGGACTAGTAGATGGTATTTTTTGAGTAGTAGTTCTTCCCTACTCTCCGTATTCCAAAAAAATTCCCGATTACTGGAAAGATTCTCTCTTCCAAGTCTCCGGCACTCTCGTTTCCCACATTTTTCAAACAGTCGAAAACTGTTTGCACTGCTCGGGCTCGAAGTGGAGACGTAATTCGATGCGGAAATTTCCGACACACCCTCCGTTCGGGGATGAGCAACGATATGTCGCTACCCATTTCCGTTAGTGGAGACCAATTCTCTTTTTTCTTTTTTGGAATTTTTTGGAGATTGATGGAATAAGTACCGAAATATACTTGAAGTATATACAGGCGCAAAATGACGTAGAAATTCCACGTATTCTCATACATAACATGTGTGAACTCCTCATACTACGAAATTTAGTGTTTACCTCCCCCATATTATTGGAGACAACTCCTCTTTCCGTTGGGTCGGGTTCGTTGTTGTGTTAGAATGGTTGACGAAGTCCTGGAAGAAAAGGGGGGCTGACCTACTTCTCGAGAACATATATAACGTGTCAAACGAAAAAATATATGATGTGGCGAAAGGGATCTCCCGCGCGAAGACAAGCGAGATTAATATATCGGAACGATAGGCGGAAAGGAAAATAAAAAATTGGGCAAAAATTACGGGGAGGAATGGGATAAATTAAAGCAGAAGTAAGAAACAACACAAAAATCCCTAGTGAAAATCTTATGAGTCTCAATCTCGCACGACAAATTATGGCGAAGTGGCTTACCGACGATCCGGTGATCTCATATTCGAGAGAGCTATACCGACTCGTGAAGTGAGGAAAAGGGAATGGGGAACCCGGAAGTGGTTTGGGGAGCTTAGTGGGGGGGCGGATATGACAATTGCCATTGGAAAATCTTCCAAAGAACCGAAAGATTTATTTGACAGTATGGACGACTGGCTGAGAAGAGATCGTTTTGTATTTGTGGGTTGGTCGGGCCTACTACTTTTTCCCACTGCTTACTTCGCCCTGGGGGGTTGGTTCACGGGTACGACCTTTGTGACTTCGTGGTACACTCACGGATTAGCTAGTTCCTACTTGGAGGGATGCAATTTCTTGACTGCCGCGGTATCTACCCCTGCTAATAGTTTGGCTCACTCCTTGCTTCTCCTGTGGGGTCCTGAAGCACAGGGGGACTTCACACGTTGGTGCCAATTAGGGGGTTTATGGACTTTCGTCGCTCTTCATGGCTCTTTCGCCTTGATAGGTTTTATGTTACGCCAATTCGAACTGGCTAGGTCCGTGCAACTACGTCCCTACAACGCAATAGCTTTTTCTGGTCCGATTGCGGTTTTTGTCTCCGTATTTTTGATTTACCCTTTGGGACAATCCGGTTGGTTCTTCGCACCCAGTTTCGGTGTAGCGGCTATCTTCCGATTCATCCTGTTTTTTCAGGGTTTTCATAATTGGACTCTGAATCCATTTCATATGATGGGAGTTGCGGGAGTTCTCGGTGCTGCCCTTCTATGTGCCATTCACGGTGCTACAGTCGAAAATACTCTCTTCGAAGACGGCGATGGCGCGAACACATTTCGGGCGTTCAATCCGACTCAGTCTGAAGAGACTTATTCGATGGTAACTGCAAATCGCTTCTGGTCCCAAATATTTGGTGTTGCTTTCTCCAACAAACGTTGGTTACACTTCTTCATGTTATTCGTGCCAGTGACGGGTTTATGGATGAGTGCTATCGGGGTGGTTGGTCTTGCCTTGAATTTGCGCGCGTATGACTTTGTTTCCCAAGAAATTCGTGCAGCAGAAGATCCCGAGTTCGAGACTTTCTACACAAAAAATATTTTACTAAACGAAGGGATCCGTGCCTGGATGGCAGCTCAGGATCAGCCTCACGAAAATCTTGTATTCCCCGAGGAGGTTTTACCCCGTGGAAACGCTCTTTAATGGAACCCTCTCGCTGGGTGGTCGCGATCAGGAAACCACAGGTTTTGCTTGGTGGGCGGGGAACGCCCGGTTGATTAATCTGTCTGGTAAATTGCTTGGTGCCCATGTGGCTCATGCTGGCCTGATTGTCTTTTGGGCCGGAGCTATGAATCTATTTGAAGTAGCTCACTTCGTATCAGAGAAGCCTATGTATGAGCAGGGACTAATTTTACTCCCCCACCTGGCTACTCTGGGTTGGGGGGTGGGTCCTGGCGGGGAAGTGGCCGATACCTTCCCTTACTTTGTCTCCGGAGTGCTCCATTTGATTTCCTCCGCAGTTTTGGGATTCGGGGGCATATATCATGCCTTGATTGGCCCCGAAACTCTGGAAGAATCTTTTCCCTTCTTCGGTTACACTTGGAAGGATAAGAATAAGATGACCACAATTCTTGGTATTCATCTTATATTATTAGGTCTCGGCGCTTTCCTCCTGGTTTTCAAAGCACTCTATTTCGGAGGGTTGTATGATACATGGGCACCCGGTGGTGGAGATGTAAGAGAAATTACGAATCTTACCCTAAACCCCAACATTATCTTCGGTTACCTACTAAAATCTCCGTTTGGCGGAGAAGGATGGATTGCAAGTGTAGATAATTTAGAAGATATTATCGGGGGACATGTGTGGCTGGGATCCATCTGTATTTTCGGCGGAATTTGGCACATATTGACGAAACCGTTTGCCTGGGCTCGTCGAGCTTTCGTATGGTCCGGGGAGGCTTACTTATCCTATAGTTTGGGGGCTCTCTCCATATTTGGTGTCACTGCCTGCTGCTTCGTCTGGTTCAACAACACAGCATATCCTAGTGAATTTTATGGTCCCACCGGTCCAGAAGCTTCTCAGGCTCAAGCTTTTACTTTCCTAGTCAGGGACCAACGTCTCGGCGCCAACATAGGTTCTGCCCAAGGACCTACTGGTTTAGGTAAATACCTAATGCGTTCTCCCACCGGAGAAATTATTTTTGGGGGCGAAACCATGCGCTTCTGGGATCTCCGCGCTCCTTGGTTAGAACCTCTAAGAGGTCCAAATGGTTTGGATCTCGGTAAGTTAAAAAGGGATATACAGCCATGGCAGGAGCGACGATCCGCGGAATATATGACCCATGCACCCCTGGGATCCCTAAACTCCGTAGGTGGGGTAGCTACCGAGATCAATGCCGTGAACTATGTATCTCCCCGAAGTTGGTTAGCAACCTCTCACTTCGTTCTGGGATTCTTCTTTTTCGTGGGTCATCTCTGGCATGCAGGTAGGGCTCGTGCAGCCGCAGCCGGGTTTGAAAAAGGAATTGACCGCGATACCGAACCCGTCCTTTCCATGACACCCCTTAATTAAAAGAAAATCTGGAAAATGTGTCTAGATGATGAGATAATGGCGAGAGGAAGAAATAGATGAATAATTTTCCACCCGCTAGCAAGTGAGGAAGGAAATAATGACTGCGCCTCCTCAGGTCGTTGCTTAATTCATCACATTCGCTTAAAATCTATCTATCCAACTGGATAGATAGATTCCTTCTCATCATTTAGTAATATTTAATATGCCAGGTAATCCTTTTCTACGACGTATGGGGGAAGTAAATCCTCGTAGGTGGCAATTCATCACCCCTGCCTGCCGTTCCTCTCCGGCTGATCCAAATATTAGGAGAGAGAGGGATTCGAACCCTCGATGGCATCTTGGTGCCATGCCAGTTTTCAAGACTGGAGCCTTAAACCGCTCGACCATCTCTCCCAAATAGGTAAATACTTCCTTCCTCCGATACTCAGATGAAAGTATGAACCACGTCTCTCAGATTATTGGAAGTAGACAATTCAATTGAGTCGCGAAATTTTTTGATTCCGAGATCTCCCTCTATACTATACAGATAGATCTTATTTCTCCTACCGTTACCACGATAGATGCGGAGTGGAAATATCGCTGCATAGTCGCCGAAGATAAGCATCTTCAATAGCGGGCGGGGTCGAGCTAACTTTTTTACCTGGAAAGTGTTGTACGGGATTTGGGAAGTTAGTACTATGGAGAGACGTTTGCTCCCTACAAACGGGAACTTCGCAACAGCTCCGTCGGATGGGGATCAGGTGGTACAGACAATAAATTCCTCATGCGGAAGGAATCGGAACTATGACTATCGCTTCTCAATTTGCTTTATTTGCATTAATCGCTACCTCATTCCTACTAGTTGTCGGTGTGCCCGTGGCGTTTGCATCTCCTGGAGGATGGTCCGGGAGCAAAAATCTCGTTTTTTCGGGGGCCTCGTTATGGATTGGATTAGTCTTTTCGGTAGGTATACCCAATTCCTTCATTTCTTAGGAGTCTGTTTCGGCTCCTCCCCTCGTAACTTACCGTTACGAGTGGGGACTTCAAATGTCAGACGAGACAAACAGATTTTCCCCCGTCCGTCAGAAGGAATTTCGATACAGAACTCACTTTAAGTCGATTTCGGGAGAGAAAGGAGATGAAGTCATGCAAGTAAATTTAGCTCTTCATATACCATGCGTGAAGGGTATGCATGTAAAATTTCGTTGGGAATAGACGCAATTTAATAAGTAAAATGAAGTGACGGATTGCGCGGATATAGTTGAGTGGTAAAATACCTCCTTGCCAAGGAGGTGACGCGGGTTCGATTCCCGCTATCCGCCTACTCCGAGGACAACGAAAAGGCCTACTTCGAGGACAACGAAAAGGTTCATCTCCAAATGAAGAGACGTACGAAAATACCTCTCGGAAATTCTCAAGTTTTCGCAATTCAAAATTTCGTTCGAAATTTCACGGCGCGATGACTGGGTTGTATTGAGGTTGTCGTTTCAGAAAGAGATGCATATGAAACTGCAACGTGGGGGGGACGAGAAAAACTACTTGCCAGTGTCTCATCCCAGCAGTATACTCATCAGTGAGATATTTCACCTGCTGAACGTCTCGGATCGGAGCTGGTGGGAGCCTCGGGACGAGGCGATATAGTCAAGTGGTAAGACGGAGGACTGCAAATCCTCAATTCCCCAGTTCGAATCTGGGTGTCGCCTGAAAAGAAAAAGAAGAAGAAGTAGAAAAGAACAATTTGTAGAATTGAATTCATAGAGTTCTATTCACCCATTTGGTTAGGGTTTTCGGGGATTGTTTGTTGCGCCGAAATCGGATACAGATTGAGTTGCTCTATAGCTTGTTATAGCCTGCCACATCTGTATTTCGACGCGTCACGCATCGACAATCCCGAAGTAAGTATACCACTACTTAGTAAGTTGCAAGTAGAAATTGACGACTTCTCCGAAATGGGGGAAATCAACCAGTAACATTGGAAAAGAGGGCGTGGGTTTATACATACTCGTCGTTTCTCGCCACTGGGATAGTATCCTATAGAAACAGAGATCTGATCCTCATTCCGTCTCCCGACGCTTCTTGAAATTTGATCTGCATCTGAGCTCGAAGCTAGTTAGTTAGTTATCGGTAAAAATTGGGGAGTGAAAAGATAGGAATTATAACTACGGACTTAGTCACTACAGCTTGGGCTGCTTCGATGGTAATTTTTACGTTTTCGCTCTCGCTTGTAGTTTGGGGAAGAAGTGGGTTGTGACGTGTGGCAAGTGCCTAATCGGTCCTTCGTTAGGTGGGAGTTAGATTTAGGGGCTACACCGCACGTAGAAATACACAAGCATACATCACATACACCTCCTCGCGCCTAAAATAGTTTTTCGTGACGAAATGAGATTTAAGCAAAAGTAGATGTAGTTCAATTCCAGGAGGGAAGCATTGAGGGGTTCTGGCGAACCTAGAATCATTACTTCAACCCGTCGCTTCGAAAATTGGTGCGACGGGGTAATCCTCGATCGTTTACTCCACTGTCGGTTCAAGCTGCAGATATCTCATCTGGGGTTACGATTGCATCCGAAGCAAGAAGCTTCTTCGAGTTTCTTACCTTTCCGAGTCTTAGTTGACATGCAGCTAAGCTCATATTTTTGGATGCTTCACTCGACTCAACATTTAAGTTGGTATCTCCAGAAGTATGCGAGTATACCAAATTGAATTCCCAACCCGTTGCCGTCCGTTGGGCGGACCCCATTTCCGTTACCTGGTAAGCAGCACCAATTCGGTGGAAATTAGAAATTGATAGATCAAGAACTGATCTATCAATTTTTGCCAATTTCATTTGGGAGTAGCGGGCAATTTAGGCGGGAAAACTATGAAGAAGTGGGGGGACGCAGGCACTGCGATTAGCAAAAGGACACCTAACCGGGAGAGGTCGTTGGGTAGTAACGACTTGTTGATGTGGTAGAAGCAGCCGCATAGGTCCGCAACTTCCTCTGGAATACCAATTTTCGTCTTACCGCATTTTGTGAAGAAGATTTAATCTCCTTCCACATTTCCTTTCACATTTCCTTCCCTAGCTGATCCCATACGCGGGGAATTACGAATAACTAATAAGTTACCAATCAGATTAGTTGAGAACTACCCATTATTCTGAGCGGCCGTCTGAATGTAAAGAATAAGTAGAAAAGCTGTCGGAATTAGGATAAAAAGTGCGGTGGCTAAAAACGCGAGAATGTTTACTTCCGTATTGGTAGCTCAAATCGTTAATTGGGGAATAGCTTGAGTGGTCCCATCGGGAGGAACTCTCGGATTCCGTTATGAACCATCTATTTTTAGGTAGTCGGGTTGACCGAATGGAATATTACTAGTTAATAATAATGGAATATTACTAGTTAATAATAAGGTGTTGAAGTCGAATTTCTGATATCAATTATATAGTATATCATACAATTAAATACCGGGAATACCTATTTCTCACTTCTACAAGCAGTTCACTTCCGCCGCTTCCGCGTCCACCTACATCGGTTAGCTGTTACAACTTCTCTTAGGGGAAGGTACGTAAGGGGAAGGGAGATATTGAGAAGTTATTTAACTTAAAAGTTTANTTTTGNGTTGNTAAGAAATTTNTTTTTTTTTTTTTTTTTCTCTTTTCTAGCCTCTCCAATCCTTCCAGATTGACAACTCAAGGGGAATAACCTAAGCTTCTAGCGGGTAATCCGGCCCCCATCGTCTAGAGGCCCAGGACACCTCTCTTTCACAGAGGCGACGGGGATTCGAATTCCCCTGGGGGTATTTGAGTTCCAAGAACTTCTAACTTCTTTCCGCGAATAAGAAGTCTATTTCTACCCTTTTCATCCCGACGACTCTTGTGGCAAATGGGCAATAGTTGAATGAAACCCGTCAAAATACATCGATTAATCGAGCGACAATTGGATGTGATGGAACCAAAATTTCCTTCCCAGGGGTCGATGCCCGAGCGGTTAATGGGGACGGACTGTAAATCCGCTGGCGGCGCCTACGCTGGTTCGAATCCAGCTCGACCCAATAAATGAAATGCAAGAACGCAAGTTCAAGTATATAAGTGGCAGATATCGGCACCTAGGTGGTAGGAGGGGGAAAAGAACTCCGACGTGTTTCGTCACAGCTTGTCGTATCGGGATTGACGGGTCTCGAACCCGCAGCTTCCGCCTTGACAGGGCGGTGCTCTAACCAATTGAACTACAATCCCAAGCAGGAATTGGCTTAGTTGGAGTGTACTAAGCAATTGCCTCGGAGTCAACGATCCGTAACCAAATTGGCGCCAAAACTCGTAAGGTTATAGTTAGGTAAATTTTGCTTTTGACTTCGTCAGGCAAGAATCAGTTAAGAGATATCCAAGTTGTAGTAGGTCTCCAAATTGATCTACTTGCCAGAGGCTTCGGTAAGAAATTGACCTCCTCTGAGGGGGAGGTCTTTCCGATCTATACTACCTTCGTTTTGGCAAGTAGCTCTTTGCGTATTCACACCGGAATTGGAAATGTCTTGGAAATGTCAAGGATTGGTGGTGCCCCAATTATTGGGAAGATATCCGCCTGTTTCTTCCCCCAAGCTTTAGGTTTTTTTGGCAATCGAAATCGCTGATGTGATATAATTACGAAATACCTGTTTGTCTACCCCTAGATATTTACCGCCTACGCGTCTATCGCCGTCTCACTCCGGATACGTAATAAGTCCTTCTGTCAAGAAATTGACAAGAAATTCGTCACAGAATTGATTCTAGGTTCGTAAAATCTGAATTTCGCTGTGGATTCTTGAAAATATTTCTTTCTCGGTGAAGAAATTTTCTTCAAAATATGTGGATGAAATCTTATGCGGCTTGCTCCTTGCCGCCACAAAATTGTAAGAAAGGGAAAAAATAGATATATAGAGATAGATATCTATTCCTTGCTTTTCTTACAATAGATTTCTATATTTATTCCCCTATCTCGACATATCTACATATATATATGTAATGCATCCTCGTAAGGAGAGAGGGGGAGTTGCAAATACTGTTATTACAGCAAATCATATTATTACAAGGACTTCCCCGGAAGAAGGAAGCGGAGGTATGAAATTGTAATCTATGAAATTTTATTTGGAGGTAGGTCTAGATGTATCATCTCGTCAGGAGGAAATGGAGGTATGCCCGTACTACCAGAACTTGCACGAATTCAATTCGAAGGATTTAGTCGTTTCGTTCATGAAAGATTGCTTGAGGAACTCGAAAATTTCCCAGAAATTGAAGATACAGATAAGGAAGTTGAATTCTGATTTATTGGGAATCGGTACCAATTGGCAGAACCTTCAGTCGAAGAGAGAGATGCCGCGTATCAATGTATTACGTATTCCGCCGACCCATATGTACCAGTTTAATTGATTTGTAACGAAACTCGAGTAGTGCAAGAGGAAGATGTACGGCTCGGGTCTATTCCTTGGATGAATTCTGGAGGGACATTTATTATTAACGGAATCGCTAGAGTTTTAGTCAATCAAATATTAAGGAGTCCCGGGATTTACTACAATCGGGAGTCGGATCAGAAGGGAATTCTCGCGTATACTAGCACCGCAATTTCAGATCGGGGAGGGAGATTTAAACCGGAGATGGACAAGAGGGATAGAATATGGGTTCGTATTAGCAAGAAAAGAAAAATATCCATTTTAATTCTACTAGGAGCTATGGGGTTAGGCAGAAGAGATATTCTACAAAACGCCCGTTACCCGAAAATTTTCCCAAATATGTTAAAGAAGCAAAAAGAAATTATTGACTCACCAGAAGATGCCATAGCAGAGCTTTACAAACACCCATACTCTGCCGCAGACACAGATGTATCATTTTCGGAATCCATATTCAGGGAATTATAAAAGAGGTTTTTCCAGCATAGATGCGAATTGGGACGAATTGGCAGACGAAACCTGAACATCAAGCTAACCCTTGATGTACCTGAAACAGAGTATTTCTTGCTACCCCAAGACATATTAGCAGCCGCGGATCACTCGGTAGAAGTAAGCTACGGAAGGGGCAAACTCGACGATATAGATCATTTGAAAAATCGACGTGTTCGATCCGTAGCAGATTTACTTCAGGAACAATTGAAACTAGCTCCAAACCGTTTGGAGAATTCGATTCGATAAAATTTATCTAGAGCAGTTAGGCGCAAACGTGCAATAACTCCGCGGGGGTTGGTGACGCCTGCGCCAGTAATAGCAGCTTTCAAGGAGTTTTTTGGTTCACACCCCCTCTCGCAATTTCTGGACCAAACAAATCCATTATCAGAAATGGTTCATAAACGAAGATTAAGCTCTGTAGGTCCCGGTGGGTTAACACGTCGAACCGCTAGTTTTCAAGCTAGAGATATTCATTTCAGTCATTACGGCCGCATCTGCCCAATCGAAACATCGGAAGGCATGAATGCTGGCCTGATTTCCTCACTAGCTATTCAGGCAGGAGTTAGCAATTCAGGATCTTTGGGGAGTCCTTACCTCGAAATGTCAAATTCGTTAGGGGAGGAGCAGTTAGTCGATTTATCACCCGCTGAAGATGATTATTACCGAGTAGTAACTGAAAATTTGCTACTATCCGAATGGAGAGCTTCGGAGAAGGAAATTATACCAGTTCGATATCAACAAGAATTTCTGAGCGTTCTTTGGGAACAAGTTGATTTCCGAAGCATTCACCCCCTCCATCATTTTTCCATTGGAGCTTCTCTCATTCCATTCATTGAACATAATGATGCAAACCGTGCTTTGATGGGTTCCACCATGCAACGTCAAGCGGTTCCGCTGGTTAAGCCCGAGAGATGCATTGTAGGAACTGGGTTGGAAAGTCAAGTAGCTTCGGATTCGGGAAGTGTAGCTATAGCCGTACAGGGAGGTAAAATTAGATATATCGATGGTAATAGAATTGAACTATCTAGTATCCACGAGGCGAGAAGCGACGAATCAGATCCACCTACTAAAAGTAGGGAATTAAAAATATACGAGCGTTCCAACAACAACACCTGCATGCACCAAAAACCCGCGGTTTTGCCGGGGGAACTGTTGAAAGGCGGGGAAATCGTAGCGGATGGGGCAGCAACTGCTAGGGGGGAACCAGCTCTGGGTAGAAATATCTTAGTAGCCTACATGCCGTGGGAAGGATACAACTTTGAAGATGCAGTGTTGATTAGTGAACGCCTGATATACGAAGATATCTCCACATCCTTTCACATCGAGAAACATGAGGTTGAAATTTGTGCGACAAATCAAGGACCCGAACGGGTTACCAAGCAAATACCTCAATTGGATAGTTATGTACTTCGACACCTCGACGATGACGGGCTCGTAGAATCGGGATCTTGGGTAGAGGCCGGAGACGTTTCGGTGGGTAAACTAACGCCCCAAGAGGGGGCGAGTTCATCACGTGTTCCAGAAGGAAGATCATTACAAGCCATTTTTGGTATACAATTGGTTAACGCAAGAGAAAGTTGTCTAAAAGTACCTATTGGTGGGAGAGGTCGAGTCACTGATGTCAGGTGGGTCTATCCCGAAGACGATGCCACAAATGATTCGGAAGTAATTCATATTTACATATTGCAAAGACGTAAAATACAAGTGGGTGACAAGGTAGCCGGTAGGCATGGAAATAAAGGTATTGTGTCAAAAATAGTACCCAGGCAAGATATGCCCTATTTGCAAGATGGTACGCCAGTCGATATGATACTAAGTCCTTTGGGAGTACCTTCACGAATGAATGTGGGACAGATTTTCGAATGCCTACTGGGGTTAGCCGGGGAGTTTTCAGAAACTCATTACCGTGTAGTACCCTTTGACGAAAGATATGAACGGGAAGCTTCCAGAAAACTAGTATTTGCCGAACCTCACGAGGCGGGTGCGAGGACCAAGAATCCGTGGCTATTCGAACCCAGCCATCCCGGAAAGAGTCGATTGATCGATGGACGAACGGGTGATCCCTTCGGACAACCTATTACAACTGGGAAAGCCTATATAATGAAACTTATTCATCAGGTTGATGATAAAATTCACGCACGATCTAGTGGGCCCTACGCGCTTGTTACGCAGCAACCTCTCAAGGGGAAATCAAGACGGGGGGGACAACGAGTTGGGGAAATGGAAGTCTGGGCTTCGGAGGGTTTTGGTGTATCCTACACCTTGCAAGAAATGCTTACGACTAAATCGGATCACATCCAGGCTCGTTACAAAGTACCTAGTGCAATTACGACTGGAAGACCCGTTCGCAAACCTAATACCGTTCCGGAGTCTTTCCGATTGCTAGTTCGGGAGTTACGGTGTATGGGTCTAAATTTAGAACGCAATTTTATACCTGAAGAAAATTTGGGAAGGGAATTTGAAAACATTTGATATTTTACTGAAATTTCTCTCGTGAAAAAATTAATCAAGACTTTATTATGATTCATCGAACTAATTATCAACAACTTCGGATTGGACTGGCTTCTCCCGAACAGATTCGCAGTTGGGCCGAAAGGGAGTTACCTAATGGAGATGTCGTTGGGCAAGTCGATTAACCTTACACGTCGCATTACAAGACTCACAAACCAGAGAGAGATGGGTCATTTTGCGAAAGGATATTTGGACCTACAAAAAGTGGAGTCTGTGCCTGCGGAAACTACCGATCTGTCAGTGGCGAAGGGGAATATTCCAAATTTTGCAAGCATTGCGGAGTCGAGTTTACTGACTCTCGAGTTCGGAGATATCGAATGGGATACGTCAAACTCGCGTGTCCGGTAACTCACGTATGGTTTCTGAAACGAATCCCTAGTTATATCGCAAATCCACTTGCCAAACCTCTTAAGGAATTGGAAAGCCCAGTCTATTGCGATGTGTGACTCGACTTCACGTGTCGATCAGCATAGATTTGACAGAATCTGTCATTCCATATGGGAATTGAAGGCCTCTAACCGACGCGTCCCTCGATTAACATGAGGAGTCTCGCGCAACTCGGGATGAAATAGAAAATATATTGCGTAAAACCGAGGAATCCTCCCCATGGTTAGTTTCTGGTAGAAAGAGGAAGAATCCACCAAACTAATTAGGCTTCGTGAAAAGATATTTGGTTCAGTTGGTAGAAAAATAATGAGATGTTTCTTAACATGACCCTTTGGTCCTCTCCTTTGTTGTTAGGGAAGACTCTATATATGGTTATGGGAAGCTAATCATCGCATATACTTCTCGAATCAATTGGTAGCCATCGAAGTGGAGTGGAAACCCAAAGGGGGGAAGTGATCACATTAGGAACAAGGAAAAAATTTTCAATTTATGATGGAGGGGGGGGGGGAGGGAAGAAACTACTTCCTCCCGTACCGTACGGGATCATCCAAAATGGATAAATTGAGACTACTCGAGAAATACGATTTGGAACTCGAGTAATGAACAACTATTTCATTTCCGACGGAACGATACCATCATTGCGTATTGCGCCTCGAAAACATTTGATTAGCCAGGTTATAGATTTGGTAATAGTTATTTGAGCCGGATGAGGGGAAACGCTCTTGTCCGATTCTGGGGGGGGGTCAGCCAACCTATCCCAATCTTTTTCTAGCTAGGCCCGTGGCCGAGAGGCCCACCCTATTGAGACTGCGGGGTCTGTTCAATTACGAGGACCGATCCTGGAGAAATATACTTCCCACTTCTTTTTCCACCCGAAATTACGAGATGCTTCAGAGAAACGAAATCGCTACTGGGGGAGACGCTATTAAGGAAGGATTAGCTAGCTTAGATTCGCAAAGTTTTCTGGATCGTGCGTATCTGGAGTGGCAGGTGTCAGCGAGACAAAAACCAGTGGGGGTTGAATGGGAAGATCGGACAATTCGAAGAAGGAAAGATCTTCTGATCAGGAGGATTAAATTAGCCAAGGACTTTTTACGGACGAATATGAAACCTGAATGGATGGTTTTGGATTTTATACCGGTTCTCCCGCCCGAATTGAGACCAATAGTCGAATTGTATGAAGGCGAATTGATTACTTCTGATCTTAACGAACTTTATAGGAAGATTATTTACCGAAATAATACTCTTAGCGAATTCCTATCGGGCAGTGAATTTACACCGGAAGGATTAATTGTTTGCCAAAAAAGACTTGTTCAAGAAGCTGTAGATGCTCCCATCGGTAGTGGTATACGTGGGCAACCAACGAGGGACATCCATAATAGACCCTACAAGTCATTCTCAGAAGTTATTGAGGGCAAAGAGGGACGATTTCGCGAGAATTTACTCGGCAAGCGGGTCGATTATTCCGGTCGTTCCGTAATTGTTGTGGGTCCGTCTCTTTCATTACACCAATGTGGATTACCTCGAGAAATGGCAATTGAACTTTTCCAAGCCTTTGTAATTCGTAACTTGATCGGGTGACACCTCGCCTGTAATTTGCGAGCTGCTAAGTGCATGATACGAAAGGGGGATCCTGTAATATGGAGAGTTCTCCGGGAAGTTATGCGAGGGCATCCTGTACTGCTAAATCGGGCACCTACTTTGCACAGGTTGGGCATACAGGCGTTTCAGCCCATCTTGATAGAGGGACGCGCCATTCGTCTGCATCCATTGGTTTGTGGGGGGTCTAACGCAGATCTTGACGGGGATCAGATGGCCGTTCATGTCCCTTTATCTGTCGAAGCTCAGATTGAAGCTCGTCTCCTGATGTTTTCACATATCAATTTATTATCTCCCGCCACGGGCGATCCCGTATCTGTACCGAGTCAGGACATGCTTCTTGGTCTTTATGCACTAACAATTGGAAGTAGGCAAGGAATTTATCGAAGTAAACATCCCGGTTTTATAGGCGGGACTGACGTATATTCTGCCAAAATACCCCATTTCGGCAGTTACTGCGACTTACTTCGGGCCAAGGAATCGAGACAAGTGGATTCCCCCAGTCTATTGTGGCTTCGATGGGAAATCGATCTGCAAATTATTAGTTCGAAAATCCGCGAATTACCTTTCGAATCTCAATATGAATCTTTAGGAACTTCTTTTCACTTCTATGAAAATTGCCGAATTCAAAAATCTAAGGATGGATATATCTCAAGTATGTATGTACTTACAACGGCCGGTCGCATTTTATTCAATCAGCAATTGAAGGAGGCGATGCAGGGTGTATCAAAAAACTCTTCCCCATACGCCATTTCGTCTATATCGGGTACATCGACACTGGCTAGGTCTAGTAAATGAGGAATGACAAAGCTTTTTTTATATTCAATGGGTGAATAAATGAATCAGTTTAATTCAATTCATCAACTAATAAAAGAAAGGTTACTAAATAAAATACTGCGAAATGAAATATGTATATATGAAGTTGAGGTCTTCATAATGACGGATCGAAATGAATTACCTTTCTGCAATAAGACGATCGATAGGGTTGCGATGAAGCGACTCATCGGCAAGTTAGTCGTTTGTTTCGGAATCGCGTCTACAACAAATATTTTGGATCAAGTTAAGGTTTTGGGTTTTCAGCAAGCTACAGAAGCATCTATCTCATCGGGTATTGACGACCTTTCAGCAGTACCAACTAGAGGTTGGCTTGTACGAGACGCGGAGAAATAAGGTTACGTCTCGGAGCGGCATTACCGCTGCGGAAGTCTGCATGCCATAGAAAAGTTGCGTCAATCAATTGAAGCCTGGTATGCCACAAGTGAATGTTTGAAACGAGAAATGAATCCAAGTTTCAAGATGATCGATCCGTCGAATCCGGTTCACATGATGTCTTTTTCGGGAGCCCGAGGGACTATCTCCCAGGTCCACCAATTGCTTGGCATGAGGGGATTAATGTCGGATCCTCGAGGTCAGGTAATTGACCTACCCATCCGAAGAAATCTGCGCGAAGGCTTATCCCTGACAGAATATATCATTTCTTGCTACGGTGCCCGCAAAGGGGTTGTGGATACCGCCGTGCGAACCTCAGACGCTGGATACCTAACACGTAGACCTGTCGAAGTTGTTCAACATATCGCCGTACGCAGGAAGGATTGTGAAACTGCTAGAAGTATTGCTTCTCCGACTTCGATGATTGGTGAACAAAAACGGGGATTGCTTGTAACGACGTCGCATCAAGGATTGATTGGACGTGTGTTGGCAGATCATGTCTACTGGGATGCCAGATGTGTTGCCACCCGTAACCAAGATATCAGTGACGGACTGGCTAGTAACTCAGTGGCGTCGTCGCAACCAATACATGTAAGATCTCCTTTGACATGCAAAAGTATTTTCCGGATTTGTCAGTTGCGTCACGGTTGGAGTCTTGCCCATTGCGACTTAGTGGAATTGGGTGAAGCCGTTGGTATCATTGCGGGTCAATCCATTGGAGAACCGGGAACTCAATTGACGTCAAGGACTTTTCATACAGGCGGGGTATTTACGGGGGATATTGCAGAGTACGTACGAATTCCATTCAATGGACTTATTAATTCTAACGAAAAGTTGCTCCATCCGACGCGTACGAGGCACGGGCATCCTGCTTGGATGTGCCGAAATGATCTACCCCTCCTTATCGGTAATTCCGGCGGTACACACGACTCCGTTATCCCAGCCCGGAGTCTGCTTATGATTCGAGCTGGTCAGTATGTTGAGTCGCAACAAATCATCGCGGAAGTACGAGCCAAAGAGTTTCCTCCCAAAGAATGTATTCGAAAACCTATTTATCCAAATTCGAGAGGAGAAATTCACTGGAGTAAATTCGTTTGGTATGTCCGTGATTCCATCTGCAATACTGCTCATCTCGTAAGAGAGGCAAGTCATATATGGATTCTTTCCGGATCTCCTTTCAATTTTGACAGGAACTCTTTCTTCCATAAAGATCAAGATAGAGTCGGCATCGAACCTTACCCTATCGGAAAGAGACGCAGTCAATCGGGAAAAATTGTTGAGGCAGAAGCCGGTGCCAGTAACTGCGTAGATCTCCGAAAAGGAATTCAAGAATTTGGAACCGATCCAAAATATTTTTCAAATTGGTCAAAACGCCCGAAATCTAACTACATCCTTTGTAATATCGGAGTGGAGCGGTCCGAGCCAGAGAAGTCGGTTTCCTTGCTGCTGGGACGACGCCAAAAAAATATCACCGGGTTACATTTAGTAAGTATCAATGTTCAATTAAACAATGTTTCGGATGAGGGTCACATCTTCGCCACCTATGAAGACTTCGAGTATCGAACCGCCGCTTCGGGGGTCATAAAGTATGGCACTGTAGAAATTGAACCTGTCAATTCGAAGAGGCTACATTTGGATGGTGGGACGGAGAGAAGAAGTTCCTGTCCGTGGTACAGGGTAGTTAGAAGAGGAAATTTCTTCCCGATTCCCGAAGAGGTTTACCTTACGCACGAACCCCCGTCGTCTATTTCGGCAGCAGATGATGCTATTGTCGAAGGAAGTGCGCAAATAACTGGCAATATTACTGCCAAAGCAGGTGGATTGATTCGGATGGGAAAGAGATCAAGAGATGCTACTACGATAAGAATTTTACCTAGCTATATTCACAATCCGGAGAAGCGAGCTAATATACCCCGGCGAGATGATACGTTAGTAGCGCCGGGCAATATGATTTTCGATGAAATTGAAGTCAAAAATTGGGTTTACCTCCAACCATTGACATTTTGCGGAAAAAGAGAAACCTCTGTGCCGATGACGCCGGTCGCCGAGTACAACGTATCTGGCGATTCCCCGGCACGAGTACCATCTCGCTTCGGCGAACCGAAAACGCAGAGACGCGCAAAAGTCGAGACTCTTTCATTCATTTGTTGCAAAGATGGCCAAAGAGTTGAAGTAATTAACCATATGGCTATTCAATTAGTTCGAACTCGTTTAATGATTCAGTGGCAGAGCTATCTGCACGAAACCCTCCCTGCAAAGAGAAACTTTTTATCCCTCATGAGTGTGAAAATCCGTCATTCGCTCAAGACTTTTCTTCAGGTAAATCCGATGGTGTCTCCCCCCACACAAGGAAGAGTCGGGATCAATCAGGTTTTCCGAGAATCAACGCCTATTGGCAAACCATCTCCTGCTCAAATTGATCTGTCTAACAGTTGCCGCGAATCAGTCGTCAACTATCAGAGTATTATTCATTTGACTTTGGAACCGGCCGCATCATTCCTTATTTTGTCGCCATTCAACTTGTCTCGTAATAATTCATTTGCTGATTCAACCGGTAGCGGTTACGGAGGAGAAATTGGGGAATACTTTCACGGGTCGGAACCGAAGGAAACAGGTTTCGTCCGCATCGGCGATAGCGGAAAAAATATCTCATTGAGTTCTGAATATAAATCTATTTCAGAAAATTATGCAAATCCAAATGTTGAGGAGGAATTGATTAAAACCAGAAAAGCGAGTTACAATCTCGGCCAAAAGAAAGCTGAGCAGGTAGGTCTAGTGGGGACTTCGCGGCCTATCTTTTGCTTATTGATTCCCCACTACTTACCACTCAGTGCGAAAGCTTCTTCTAGCAAAAAAAGTTTCGTTGATTATTCGACAGATAAATCGGGACATCAAAATTTTTATCTGATTGATGAAAGCAAATTACTATTGAAATGCCCCGTAAATTTTTTTATCGAAAAAAGTTTAGTGGACAAACCTATTTATTTACCGACAAAAGTGTCTAGTCGAGAAATCATGTTAATCAGTCTGGGACTACTGATCGGTGAAAGTCGATATCTACATAGAGATCGCGCGTGTCTCCAGTCCGGTCAGGTCATAGCCATTCACCAAAATTATTCATTAGTCAGAACGGGTAAAACCCTTTTGGCGACCCGGGGGGCAAATCCCCACAAGATTTCTGGGGACATCATCGAAGAGGGAGATACGTTAATAACGTTGCCGTATGACAGGTTGAAATCTGGAGACATTACTCAGGGTCTCCCAAAGGTTGAGCAGCTCCTGGAGTCCCGTTCCGTCGCTTCCATTCCAGCAGGAATCGGAGATCTTTTTGCAAGGTGGTGTCGAAGTATTACCAAATTAATTGGAAATCCCTGGAGTCACTTGCTAAGTGCTGGAAGAAGTATGGAGCATTGCCAACTAGTTCTAATTGATCAAATTCGAAAAGTTTATGAGTCCCAAGGAGTACAGATATGCGATAAGCATCTAGAAATTATTGTCTGTCAATTGACATCGAGGGTAGTAGCATCTGAAGATGGGGTAACTAACGTATTCCTCCCCGGGGAGCTTGTTGAGTTGTCACAGGCGGAACGTATGAATCGCGTGTTAAGGAAATCGATTTTTTACGAGCCTATCCTATTGGGGATGACGAAGGCTTCTCTTAGTACTACTAGTTTTTTGGCGGAAGCTAGTTTTCAAGAAACTACTCGTGTATTGGCTAAAGCTGCCCTTCGGGGCCGAATCGATTGGCTGAAGGGGTTGAAAGAAAATGTTGTTCTCGGCGACGCCGTTCCCGTTGGAACGGGTAGTCCAGAAATCTCTTGTCAATTAGAAGTGAATAAACAGAAAGAGTCTCATTTGGCAAGTAGGGGTAGTAAGAACTCGAGATGGGGAACCAGAAGTAGTCTAGGTGGTCACCGCAAAAAGCACAATTTCTATCCCAGTTTAGTCATTCGTAAAGAATTGAGTCGATCTCTCACTCGTCTTCATCTTGAGATGTGGTAGAAAATGGTAGACGATTTTTTTGGGCATCCCGAGACGCAAAATGGATCACTGGATTGTAACAATTTACCAAATTTAGTTAAAATGAGACGAATTCACATTTCTTTTCATAAAAGAGGGGAAGATGCAACAGAAAAATCGGACTATCGACTCGGAAGGAATGATGGCGGCAGGAATTCACTTCGGGCATCAAACTCAGAGGTGGAATCCCAAGATGTCTCCTTATATATTTACGGAACGTAGAGGTGTTCATATTCTCGACCTAACTCAGACTGCTCGTCTCCCATCTGAAGCATGTGACTCGGTATTCGATGCAGCAGTGGAGGGAAAGGAGTTCCCGATGGTGGGTACGAAGCATCAAGTAACTGATTTAATAGCATCGGCTGCACTGAGATCTCGATGCCATTATGTAAACGAAAAGTGGTTAGCCGGTACGTTAACAAATTGGGTCACTACAGAAACACGTCTCCGCAGGTTTCAATACTTACAAACTGAAGGAGATAGAGGGGGATTCGACCGACTTCCGAAACGGGAGGCCGCGATTTTGAGGGGATAATTGTTTAGATTAAGAAGATGTCTAGGTGGAATTCAATATATGTCAGATTCACCCGATATTGCGACAACTACCGATCAACACGAATAATCTATCGCTCTCAAAGAATGCAGTATTCCGGGTATTCCCACAATCTGTATCGTCGACACAGATTGCGACCCAGATCTTGTAGATGTTCCAATTCCTGGTAATGATGATGCTAGATCCTCGATCCGATGGATATTGGATAAGCCAGCATTAGCTATTTGCGAGGGTCGTTCAAACGTGAAGGTGCCGGAGGTAATTTGACGGGCAGAAAGGCTGCTAGCTACAGACCAGCATTACCTCGACGACTTGCAAGGAAGTGTCAAAAGGCATTTGGGTAAATGAGGCGATTTGGTAGATCGTAGAGTTTGATGGAAAAGGAACTTGCCTCTTCCTTCCCGGAAAATTTACGTAATGATAAATAGTTCATATAATTTTGCTCCTCATTGAGAGAGGGGGGGGGGGTATCATGCAAATTGAGCAATTGCAATTTGATGAAATTGATAATCCGCATCAAGTATCGAGTGTAGAAGTAGGTTAACATCTGTATTGGCAAATAGGAAATTTCCAAGTTCACGCACAGGTTCTCATAACTTCTCGGGTCGTTGTCGCCATATTGGTAGCTTTACCCGCCTTGACTACCGGCAATTTGCAGTCGATACCAACTGGTACGCAAAATTTTATCGAGTATGTTCTTGAATCTATTCGAGATTCAACTAGGACCCAGATGGGGGAGGAGGAATATCGACCCTGGGTCCCATTTATTGGGACGATGTTTCCATCCATTTTCGTTTCTAACTGGTCAGGTGCTTTGCTTCCCTGGCGAGTCATTCAGTTACCTCATGGAGAGCTGGCTGCACCTACGAACGATATTAACACCACTGTCGCACTAGCCTTGCTTACATCAGTAGCACATTTCTACGCGGGTTTGCACAAGAGGGGTTTTAGCTACTCCGGCAAATACATACAGCCAACTCCGATACTCCTACCTATCAATATTTTGGAAGACTCCACCAAACCTCTATCACTTAGTTTCCGATTGTTTGGAAACATTTTGGCTGACGAGTTGGTAGTAGCTGTTCCCGTCTCCCTAGTACCCTTAATCGTTCCCGTACCTACGATGCCTTTGGGATCGTTCACAAGTGCCATACAAGCTTTAATCTCTGCGACTTTAGCTGCAGCTTATATCGGGGAATCCACGGAAGGTCATCATTAATGGGATGAAACGGAACTCTAATTTAGTCATAGAAAATTCTTTTTAGGTACAATTCAGCGGGTTACAATAGCAGGGAGAAGCCGTTTATGTGGTATCATGATACTACAGTATGAAACCTGCGTTTCCCCCCCTTCCCTTTCGCCATTTCGAGTATCCCCGAAAGGAGCCGGCCCCTCCTCCCCTTCCTCACACACACACCTACTCAAAGATTGAGTCGAACTATCTATCTAAAGTATTAAATGGGAAGAATGTAAATTAGGTAGAAAGAAAAGAGAAAAAGAAGAGGTGGTGAGTCTTGACGCCGGGCTCAAATGTTTCACGGAAATTCTGCACGGGTAAGCAAAATCTACGTCGTTTTCATGTTTCTCATTCGAGCCGGTGATGCTAGATCCTAATTTTGTTTATCTGGCGATATCTCGGGTTAAGTTATTAGATCTTACTGTCGTTAGGGTTGGGAGAGACGTGGTTTGACAAGTGAGTGTTATTAATACCGAATACCCAAAATCCTTCTATCCAACCCTTATCCAATTGGAAGATTAGTGTCAGTCGGAAAGTATTACCGATCGACGTCTAGCTGGAAATGCAGTAGATGTTTATTTTCTCAACCATTGTTTCCAGTTGGACATTAACCAAAGAAAATCTTCACCAAATCGGATTCCATTAATACTCGACGGAATAAGTAAAATTGACTTTCATAAATTAAATAGGAGGAGACTAATACGAACCCATTGATTTCTGCCGCTTCCGTCATCGCCGCCGGGTTAGCTGTAGGCCTTGCCTCAATCGGACCCGGTATTGGTCAAGGCACTGCCGCGGGTCAGGCGGTCGAGGGTATAGCGAGACAGCCAGAAGCGGAAGGTAAGATACGAGGCACTTTATTGTTGAGTTCGGCTTTCATGGAAGCTTTGACAATTTATGGATCAGTTGTAGCTCCAGCCCCGTCATTCGCAAATCCGCTTGTCTAAACTACTTCTGATAGGGGAGGAAAAATAAGTAGGAAAAGAAAGATAAGAAATTAAAAAATTAATTGGATATATCGACCGCTCCCCCCACCCTCCGTTTGCAAACCAAAAAAAAACGGTGCACTGCTACATCTACTTCTTTTTCTCTCCGGAGGGGCTTGGAAGGGGGGGGGGGAAGTCGCCTCCTCATTTATTTGACCAAGCCCTCACCCTGCCTTTTCATCTCTCACTTCCTACCGAATGAAACTTTTCCAGTAAGTCTTTTATAGAAACGTTGCCGAAACGGCTGACTCGAGAGGAGAATCCCGTCTCTTCCGTGATTGTCTCCCCCTCTTCCAGAATTAATTTGTCAATTTTTACTAGGCCGGATTAGAAATTGCCCAAAGTAAAACCTTCGAGGAGGGAAAGGAATACGAGAAGTATAAGTGAGATCGTCGCTCCCTCGAGTTATTGGGGCCCCGCTGGAAGTATTGGTCTAAATACTAATATATTCGAGATAAACCTGATTAACTTAATCCTGGTACTAGGTATATTGTTTTACTACGGAAAGGGGGTGTGTGCGAGTCGTATATCTAAGTGGTAGAACTGATTTCTCCAGTTGCACTTCAGGGAGAGGCGCAAAACCCCGACGAATTACCTGCAAATGGATGTTATGCAAGAACCAGAGCATTCCGTGCAATCGGTGAAACCTCGCTTCTCACCGACCAATTCTCGGGACTTCGTCAATATGGTTAAAGCCAAATGGCTTGAAGTCTTGGCAAATTTGGGGTTTTCTTTCCCCTGTCGCGTAACTCAAGCCGCAGTAGAGAATGCATAATTCGTTACATGACGCTCGTATCGGTAATGCTTCAACTCCTTCTTCCACCTATTGGGACAAATTTTTATATAGGTATATATGGATAGATATGGGAGTTGATTTATTTCAATCTCGCTCAATTTGCTGAATAGACAACCCATCCGAGACAAATACTACTTAGAGGAAACGGCTTCCAAAGAATTTTAATAATTTTTGGGGAGAGCTACCAATTTTTTTTTTTCTTTTCTCTCTTTTCCCGAATATTAGTTAGTTAGTTCATCCGAACTCATTCGGAGTGAATCCTACCAGTCGAGACGGAGGGGGGGAAGCAGGCCCGTGTAGGATTGCCTCTTAGATTTCCTAACTCAACTCGTCGTGAGAAACGGGCAGGAAAGCCGGATGGATTGAAAGATCCATGTTCGGTTTGGGAAGAGATCATAAGTCTTATAAAATTGAAGATTTGTAATCCACTTTCATTGATCAATTTTTTAGAAAATCGTGAAAGGACAATTTCGAACACGATTCGAGATGCGGAAGAGCGCCATACAGAAGCGACTGAAAAACTTCGCAGGGCTCGTATTCGATTGCAACAAGCGGAAATGAAAGCGGATGAGATTCGCATCATTGGACTTACACAGATGGATAAAGAACGGCAGGATCTCGTCAATGCAGCTGACAACGATTTAAGAGAACTTGAAGATAGTAAAAATTATGCAATTCGTTTCGAGAAGCAACGAGCAATTGAGCAGGTTCGACAGCAAGTTTCTCGACTAGCGTCCGAAAGGGCTTTTGAAAGTTTGAACAGTCGTCTAACTAATGAATTGCAGCTGCGAGTGATTGATTACCACATCGGCTTGCTCAGAGCCATGGGTAACAAATCTACCTAATTGCGACTTCCAGCCCAGCCCCTATTTCATCACGAATAAGGTTTCATTTTCACCTCTCCCTTTCGCAGTAATACTTTTCGGCAAAAATGGTAATAAACATCCAACCTGACGAAATTGGCAGCATCATTCGCAAGCAAATCGAAGGGTATGTTCCGGAAATGAAAGTTGTTAATATCGGTACCGTACTTCAAGTGGGAGACGGAATCGCCCGTATCCACGGACTCGACGAAGTAATGGCTGGCGAATTGGTGGAATCTGAAGACGGTACAGTTGGCATTGCCTCGAATCCGGAATCTGATAATGTTGGGGCTGTGCTGACGGGCGATGGTCTAACTATACAAGAAGGGGGCTCTGTACGAGCGACGGGTAAGATTGCCCAAATACCAGTCAGTGACTCGTCTCTAGGCCGTGTCGTAAATGCCTTGGCCCAACCCATCGACGGAAAAGGCCAAATCCCAGCTTCCGAGTTCAGATCGATAGAATCTTCTGCTCCGGGGATTATTTCAAGACGCTCCGTGTACGAGCCCCTACAAACAGGTCTGATTGCTATCGACTCGACGATTCCCATTGGTCGTGGTCAGAGGGAGTTAATTATTGGGGATAGACAGACTGGCAAAACGGCAGTAGCTACAGATACGATTCCGAACCAAAAGGGTCAAAATGTCATATGTGTCTACGTAGCTATTGGTCAAAAGGCTTCGTCTGTGGCTCAGGTAGTCGACACCTTTCGGGAGCGTGGCGCCCTGGAATACACCATCGTAGTTTCGGAAACTGCGAATTCCCCAGCCACTCTGCAATACCTCGCCCCTTACACGGGGGCGGCTCTCGCCGAATACTTCATGTATCGCAAGCAGCATACCCCGATTATCTACGATGACCTCTCTAAACAAGCCCAAGCTTACCGACAGATGTCTCTGTTACCGAGAAGACCGCCCGGGCGAGAAGCATATCCGGGAGATGTTTTTCACTTACATTCCCGCCTCTTGGAGAGGGCCGCTAAGTTGAGTCTCCAATTAGGGGAGGGCAGTATGACAGCTTTACCCATCGTTGAGACACAGGCAGGAGATGTTTCGGCTTACATCCCCACCAATGTTATTTCTATTACCGATGGATAAACATTTCTACCAGCAGATCTATTTAATGCTGGGATTCGGCCGGCAATTAATGTGGGTATCTCTGTATCTAGGGTAGGCTCTGCAGCTCAAATCAAAGCTATGAAACAAGTAGCCGGCAAATTAAAATTGGAATTGGCGCAATCTGCAGAATTGGAGGCTTTCGCTCAGTTTGCTTCCGATCTCGATAAAACTACTCAAAATCAATTAGCTAGAGGACAACGATTGCGCGAGCTTCTCAAACAATCTCAATCAGCCCCATTATCGGTGGAGGAACAAGTAGCTACCATTTACACCGGAGTTAACGGATATTTAGATGTGTCAGCTGTTGAACAGGTAAAACGGTTCCTGGTTCAGCTGCGCGAATACGTGGCAACTAGCAAACCTAGTTTTGGGGAAATTATTCGCTCTACAAAGGTGTCTACGGAACAAGCGGAAGCCATTTTGAAAGAAGCAATTAGAGAGTCAACGGAACTTTTTTTACTGCAAGAGAGATGATTGATTAAGCTGCATATTGTACATACAGAACCACTTTGACCCCCCTCCCCCTCCCCGCGCCGCCCCCGCACGCAGAGTGGCGTACCTGTTTCTAACACGAAATTACGTCCAATAGGATTTGAACCTATACCCAAGGTTTAGAAGACCTCTGTCCTATCCATTAGACGATGGACGTATCCACTTATTTTCTCTTCCTTCTCGTGGACAGACGAAAGAAAGCTATTCTCTCGCTTGTCCACGACATAGCTGGGGAGTGGAATATTAGTTGTTTGTCTCGACTGAGACAGAGCTCCATTATTATTAGTAGTGGTGGTGGCATAATTAGCAGCGGGTAGCGGGAATCGAACCCGCATCAGTAGCTTGGAAGGCTAGAGGTTATAGTCGACGCTAACAAATGATCGCGGCGTCGCTAATTCAGAACCGAACTTGGACGTTTCCGCCCATTCGGCTCCTTTATGGGATAAATTTGGTTCAAAATTAGTTGGGATTTGCCTGAAACGTCTATTCAATTAGACGAACCGACGGAAAGGGAGGAGGTGGATGCCTCCCGTGATTTCATTTGACGGAGGACAAGCAACTTTGATCGACTCCCCCAGTTCCGTGGAAGACACGAGCTTCCCAGACTCCACGTTTTTCAAGGACTCCTTTTTCTTTACTGGGGTATGGGGTGGGGGTCGGGGGGGAAAGAGAAAGAACCACTTGGCGTCTAGGAAAAAACTGAAGGCGCTCATAGCATCTATGTCGGTTTCGTATGCATCCTGCTCGTATGCCGTATACCAGGCAGGGTATATACTTCCTAACTTCTCAGATGATCCCTTGGAAAGAAAATTGGTGTTACCGATCCTCTCCTTTAATTCGTTCCTTATTTTTTTTTTTTTTTTTTTTTCACGAAAAATCCTTAGGGAGATATTTCTCACCGAGTCGTGGAAACGGTGGATACCGCTCAACCAAGCAAGTAGGTGTTGGACAATCCTGACAAACCGGGATTTATGTATTTGAACTTTCTTTCCCAGATTTTTCTCCGAGGTTCAGTGACGATGAGGCAGATATCTTAGACGTCTACCCATAGATTTTTTTTCCCTCCGGGGGTAAAAATTAAACCAAGTATTTCTTGGGGTACTGAGATAATTCTGCTTCGTCACCAACTTCTCCAGCTTTTGAAGTAGATGAGTGACGGGATTGATGAATCTCCCCTTGACACCGGAGAAGTAGTAGAAAGACACATATTTACTTCTGCAAAAATAAAGTTTTTTTTTTCTTCAGTCGATTCACGATCCGGTTTGAAAGATCCCCCAACTATCGGAATCACTGGGAAACGAATCACACTTTTACCACTAAACTATACCCGCTAAGATACAACTGCATTATACAATATATATATCAATTAATTGCACATTGTGTGCCGAGACGGGGCGGAAATTTCCATATCTGCATTGGTATAGAGGGAGCCCCCCCCCCCCTTCCTACGAATTGAATTAATGCGTATAGCGAAGCGCAAAATTCTGGAACAATCTCAGAGATTACCTTTCCGGATAGCCAGTAATGCAATTACTAACGGTCCCGATGCAGCTACCAGCGTCAGGACGGCGAGTTGCGTAATTATTTCCAGATTCATTACCTCTCCTTATAATTCCTTTTTCTATGAATATATCTAAGTGTCGAGAAGTTTTTTTTTTTTTATCATCTACGAAAAAGTGGATGTAAATACTTCTCGTTTCAACCAATTGGTATTAAAATACTTGCCAAAATCAGACGGGATTTATTTAGCAACGGTCGCTGCATGTATCTACTACAAGCTTAAGTGGAGCTGATACATTAATCAAATTTTCTCGTCTATCCAGACAAATAAAAAAAAAAAGGGAGGCGAGGGGAAACTCTGACATTGACTCCGTGCGGCAAGGTACCTATTAAACCACTCTCAATTCCTACTAGCGTCTCGAAGCAGATTGTCCATTGAATTGATCGGTATTGCTAGTCAATTCTGTTTGATTCGGAAAAAGTAGAAGTGACTCGCCCAACTTGAATCCGGTTGGGATGTTAAATATTGATTTCTTCCCGAAATTAATATACGGTAGGATATTCCCAAAACTACCTACTATTACCGCTTCTATGTTGCATCCATAAATGGATAAACGAGAGAGGGCGTCCGACGAAGGGGAAAAATTTGTCTTACCACTTCATTAAAAAGTTTTTTTTTATAGATTATACAAAATCCGAATCCGATGTGTAATTGAGCCCGTCGCCCCACATTCCGACTTCGTTAGAAGCAATAAGTCACATAGACATACACTACTAATTCGTGTTAGAATCGGGTGAAGGAGGAGACACCCCAAGTTTCTGGGAGAGATGGCCGAGAGGTTTAAAGCGGCGGATTGCTAATCCGTTGTACAACTTATACGTACCGAGGGTTCGAATCCCTCTCTCTCCTTTACTAGTCAATTGGCTAAGGTAATAGAGTAGCTAATTATTGCCGTCGATATAAATGAAGTGAGACACTAATATGGTAGGATTCAATCTTTACGACCGGGGTTTCGTCCGGGATCATTTGATAAAAATCCAAAGACAAAAAGCGAGACGAAGAATATGACTACTGTATAGACAAATAGTTTAAGGGTAAGCATGACGTAACTCCATGTCTACAACTAGAGGTAAAGAGGTGAAGTGAGATAGAAATTCTTACTCGCTCGAAATCTACATTTCATTTATTCCTACTCATTTCTATCTGTATTAATTCTATATGGTTTGAGATGCAAAGATATCTCTTCCTCTCTTCTTCTTTTCCCAATTGGGTGGCAGATTAGCTATTAATAATACGTCGCTTCACCTAGCAAATTTGTTACTACTTTGACTAACACCACATATCCTACCCACCCCATCGAGTGGCGGGAAACTCGTTGAAATGTTCGATTCAATAATTCATTGATGCCCGTCAACTCGGAGCAAATTACGCCAAGGGGGGTGGGGGAAATAAATTTTTTCGTTTGATTTGATTGGTGACTTCCTACCCCCTCTTTCCCCGCCCCAGCGGCTGCCCCGGGCGTAGGAGTAGGAGCTCCCGAAGTGGAGAAGTAAAGTATTGAAAATCAACTTAATCTGGATTCAAACGATCTCTTAGGAGATTATCGAAAACTAACTGCGGCTTGCCAAACGAAAGCTAGGAGGAGAAAGAACACCGGGATTACCGGCATTACGTCTACAATTGGGTCGAAAATGGCATAAGCTTCGGGTAACTTAGCGAAAGAGGCGTCGTCGAAGTGAAGAGGATTTTCTAGGTAGATGCTGTACGAAAATGTCATGTCTATTCTCCAGTGGTGTAACAAGTGATTTTCTCTCGACATGGTTACATTTCAACCTTCGATTGGGCAACCTGTCGGACATCTACATATCTCTATTCACATACATGTATATGATTATGTATCATCATATATTCCCCCATCCGAATGAGTAGGTATTAGTAGATTCAATTTTGCGTTGAACCAAACTTTTCCCAAATGGGCTTTCAATTCCATTTTTCGAAGTAGCGGCAATTCCTATTAATTCCAATTCATTTTCTCAGTCGCTCCTTCTTACAAGGTTGAGTTGTTAAGTGAAGGGAAGCGGTTGACGGGGAAGCCCAGGTGTGAGATATTTACTGTACCAATCACTTGTGGGGCGTGGCCAAGCGGTAAGGCAGCGGGTTTTGGTCCCGTCACTCGGAGGTTCGAATCCTTCCGTCCCAGATTGAAGAAGGAGGAGGGGGGCGTGGAATCCCGGTTCCACGTAACGAGAAGTGACGGAATGATAAGTAGCTCCTTCGCTTCGATCGATCTTCCAGTTCATATTATGATGATAAGCCACATGTAGCAATAGATTTCTTCGGGTTGCGAAGCAACGAAGTAGTGAAAGTAAACTATGAAATTAGCTTATCGGATGTACGCGGGACCCGCTCACATCGGTACCCTACGGGTAGCCAGTTCCTTCAGAAACGTACATGCTATAATGCATGCCCCTCTGGGAGATGATCACTTCAACGTAATGCGTTCCATGCTGGAAAGGGAAAGAGATTTTACTCCAGTAACTGCTAGTGTAGTGGATCGTCACGTGTTAGCACGTGGATCCCGGGATAAGGTTGTAAGTAACATAAGCCGAAAAGGTGAGGAATAACGCCCCGACTTAATCGTCTCAACACCTACGTGTACCTCTAGTATATTACAAGAGGATTTACAAAATTTCGTGGATCGAGCTTCCCTGTATTCCGAGTCTGACGTAATTCCCGCAGATGTTAATCACTACCGAGTCAACGAGCTTCAAGCCTCGGATAAAACTTTGGAACAAATAGTTCGACATTATCTAGATAGAGCCCGTAGAGAAGGCATGTTCAACCGGTCCCTGACAGATGCGCCTTCAGCAAATATTACAGGAATTCTCACCCCAGGTTTTCACAATCAACATGACTGCCGCGAGTTGAAACGTCTACCTGGAGAATTGGGAGTTTTAATTAATCAAATAATTCCAGAAGGGGAGTTTCTAAAAAATCTAAAGGATTTACCAAGAGCTTGGTTTAATACAGTCCCTTACCGGGAGATGGGTTTGATGTCAGCAACTTTCTTGGAGAAAGAATATGGAATGCCTTACATATCGACAACTCCAATAGGTATTTCAAATGCAGCTGACTTCATAACGCAGGTCGAAAAACTTCTAAATTTATGGGCTCCCGTACTACTGGGAAGAAAACTTAATTACGATCTATACGTTGAAAATCAAACCAAATTTGTTTCTCAGGCAGCTTGGTTTTCCAAATCTATTGATTGTCAAAATCTGGCTGGAAAAGAAGCAGCGGTTTCCGGCGATGCAACTCATGCCGCCTCGATTACTAAGATACTTGCTGGAGAGATGGGAATTCGTGTGAGTTGTTCAGGCACGTATTGCAAGCATGATGTAGGACGGTTTAACGAGCAGGTTCAAGGTTTGTGTGATGAAGTACTAATTACGGAAGACCATACCGAAGTTGGGGATACGATAGCCCGTATCGAGCCCTCCGCCATATTTGGAACTCAAATGGAGCGTCATATCGGCAAACGTATCGATATTCCGTGTGGGGTGATTTCTTCCCCAGTTCATATTCAGAATTTTCCTCCAGGATATCGACCGTTTCTGGGTTACGAGGGAACCAATCAAATAGCGGATCTAATATACAACTCATTCAATCTGGGCATGGAAGATCACTCATCAGACGTTTTTGGAGGACACGACACCAAAGGGATAAGTACCAAGTCTCTATCAGATAAAAAAAATATTGATTGGTCCCCCGAAGCTGAGTCGGAACCAAAAAGAATCCCCGGTTTTGTGAGGGGAAAAATTAAAAGAAATACCGAGGTTTTCGCCAAACAAAATAATATTTCAGAGGTTACAATTGATGTGATGTATGCGGCTAAAGAAAGATCGAGTCCTTAGTTTAGTTCGACGAACTAGTCAGCTAATTACTCGAGATAAGTTTCAGTCCATTTAACTCAATTGCATTCCGGGAATGCGCTGAAAAGTTGGCACCAGGAATCGACGACACCAAACAAATCGGGAGGTATTTGACAATAATAAATTCTCGACCTTTGGATTAGATGTTATGGTAAAATTCCGCCCGAGACGATGTGGTAGGAAGCAACGGGTGACTCGGGTACCGAAATTGCTTCTGCGAAATTCAGTAACCGCCTGTTCTTTTCGAAGGGCGAGACGTTCTCACTTCGACATTTATTAAAACTCATTACTCAATGAAACTTGAGGTATATATATCTATTCCAGTTTATTCATACATCCCGATAGAAGCGCTATTTTTGGTTATCTCAATAAGGTAGAGCAGCAAAACTTCATCAGGCTACCACTTCTTCTGTTTTAAGTGGAAAAAGGAAAGTGATCCCATTAGAAGAGGGAAATTCTATTGTTGCGAGGCCGACTCAGTAGTACCGGCGTGAGATTAGTTAATTATCCAGTCCTAGTCGATTTCCATTTCTTAATACGTGTAGAGAGAAGAATTTCTCTTGAAAAAATGAGTTTCTTCAGTCAACTTTTAGGGGTCAATGAAGATAGGTTCTGTTGCTACCGATTCCCAATTCGAAAATCTACGGGGTTAAGCCTAAATCTGAGGATTACCAAAATAGATCTATGAACGAGGGTATGTCGAATATTTACCCGGACTCACAAATGAGTGAGGAGGCGAAAACGGGGGAGTAAGTATCTAGCTCCACATTACCCAGTAATTATACGGAGTTGTGATTCCCGGAAAGATAACTCGACGAAGGAAATAGAGATAGCTTCCACGTCGAATGGTACGAGTGATAAGTATTTTCCCTCCCAATTTTTCCCCTTCCCTCCCCCGGAGGGGGGGAAAAGTATTAATCCACTCAACCCGAGTTACGTCTCAAACCGTACGAACTGAAACTTTCCCGTGAGGTTTGTTCATCTCTCATGCACCTATCTCGAGAAATGACTTATGAAGTAGTTGCAATTGACGTCCAATCCCGACGAGAAGGGGAGGTCACTAGGGAGGTTGGTTTCTACAACCCCAGAGGGGGGAAACCCAGCTAGATATTTTGGTTATTACTGCCTCGTGGGGAAGCGGCGCCAAGTTAACAGAAACTGTTCGCGACATCTTGAGACGGGCGAAATTAGAAATTACTTGGACGCATCAGAAACAAATTCCGGAAATAGAAGTTGGAATTTGAGACGATCTAATTATTTATTTGGGGAGAATCTAACGGGCTTAGTTTGCAGATATTTCCAGATGTTTTTGTATTATCCCTCCTCTTTTCCCCTACTATACCTCTATGTCGTATTCGTCATCCCGTCGAGAAGCATAATGTTTAGGAAAGACTATTGGTTTTACATCACAACCTACTTAGGAGGAGCGGACGTTGGGAATATTTTTAAGAATGCAATGAATAAGTGGGACGGGAGAGGCGGAAATGAGAGATAATTAGTTCTAGCGAATGAGAAAAATAATCTTGAGATAAAATTAATCTTGAAACGAAGGTTTTTTTTTCCCTGAACTCAAATAGGATTCGGGAGTTTGCGAATATGTTCATATTTACTGGTTAATATTAATCACCCCGACTCCTTTCGGAAAGCACTTCGCTGGGCAATTTGACAAATTGCCAAAAAAGACTTCTTCCAAAATCTCAGCTCGATGGATGCCCCCCTAATGGGAGGTGAGATTAGTAGGTATCTCTCGCATCGGGAGATACTTACTAATCTCACCTCCCATTTCTCGGAATACCAATTTTATTTCTGGAAAAATTGCTTCTACCAGATGCAAGTAACCCTAGTTCCAGCGAAAATCCGCTCCGCAAATGACTTGTATGTAGATGGAACGGTTAACATCTCAATTTTTTTGGAGAAATTTCTGTATCAGACATACCAATGCTTGGGAGTTAGCGCGATGAAAGCCACTTACAGATCTTTTGCCAAATCTGGTGCGTTACAGAAAAACAGGGAGCTTAATACTAACAAAGATTGTTTTTTACACCCACTTCTTCTTCCGTTTGAGGAGAATTTTTATTTGATGGATGGCAAGCGGCGGTCACATGGGACAGACGTTGAGTCGGTTTCCGGGAGGTGGAGTGCAGTGGCAGTCAAACGTTTAATTGGTAGCATGCGTGACCATAACTATTTGGAAATTGCTGATTCAGGATTTGTTCAAAACTAAACCGATGGATTAGACGCAGATTTGTATCTCCACCCACTTATGAAAATGATATGTCTCATTTTAGGCATATCTCTTTTCTCCCGAATCGGGGGTGAGACAAGTAGTAGGTCGAAGATGTCGCAGTCCATTCATTCAATATTTTTATTTCTTGAAGATAGATTTCCGAAATCTAATTATGTTTTAGAAGTGGACTTACCACCAAATCTTCATTTGGAAACTTCAATTCGATTGTTTCGACGACAAATTAGAGATGTCTCATTTCCGCATCTGTTAAGGATGGTCTTTTATATAGTCCAAATTTCTCGTGGGGAAACTATTCATTCTCGTAGGGGGGTACAAAAAGGCAGTGTCGACACCTCAGTTCGAAATTTCTACATCTTCCAAATCGATTCACTTTTCCTGATTCCCTGGAAGCAGGTATGTAAAATGCGAGTCAATTATTTTCTACCCATTGATAGTCCTAACATGATTCGGAAAGAGAGACATGTTTCTCCATATGAATGTGAATTGGATGAGATAGGCGTTGATTCCTACCTCATCCGAAGTTCGTGCGTTCACTACGGAAGATGGAGGAACAAATTTATTATAGCCTCCGGGGGAACTCGCTACTTCGTGAAGAAATGGCTTCACTATCTCCGGACACTCCTCAAATATCATTTCCATTACCGGACCGAATTCAACGAACTATGTTTTAAATTACTATCCACCAGTTGTGTCTCATTCCCGGGTTACACATTAGTTGCGCGACCGGTGCCAAAAAATGTCCGGATTGAAACCGCGACAGGTTTGTACATTAGCCTCTCGGGTGTAAAGAAATTTCATCCCAAGATTCCAAATTCAATAATAACTAAGACTTCGGCAAAACAAAAATTTTGCGACATCAATGGACGTCCGGCTGGTAAATTGGCCTGGGTTGCTTCGACAGATGACGAAATTCTGGATGGATATGTACAACTTTGGCAAGTTTTTTCTTCGTATTATGGCGCCTCGATGAATCGGCAGAAATTGCGTAGATTGAGATATATATTGCAGATTTCGTGCGATAGTACGTTAGCTGGTAAACACAGGGGTACAATACGTCTCTTGCAACGTCGACTCAATTTAGAGATACCGAATCAATTTCTTGCGTCTAGCAAGTCTGAACCTTCGAATAGTCGGAGGGTTTGGCGTTCAACTTCGATCCGGTCTGTCTTAGTAGAATTTGCCAAATTAGAGATGGGGCTCTAATGAAATTAGGGATTGGCACTTCCAACGCAACGTGAATTTTGCTTCCTCCAAAATTGCTACCGAATCGATTTATTAGTTGGATATTTGTACCTCGTCGATGTAGTTTATTTCATATGGTTACGTAGATATGTATGGTTACGTAGATATGTAAGTATCCAACTTGTTTGCTAATCGCTTATCCGAAAGGTGTCACATAAAGTAACCCAACCTCAAATATTACCCTGACTTCCACCACGAATGATACAAACTTCTCTCTACCGAAACTAATTTCCACCCCCGCCAATTTGCCAATTTTACCAGAAATTATCTCAATTTTAGGTTTAGCTGCAGTAATTGTAATTGATTTATCGAGTAAGGGAAAAAATACAATTTTGCTTTATAAAATTTCCATGGTAGCTACGTCAGTCAGTGCGGTTACTTTATTATGTCAGTGGGAATTTTCTATCGCTTCCGAACGTTCCCATACTGGCGATTTCGGCAATATATTCAGATTTTTTTTACTCATCTGCTCCTCACTATCTGTCTCTTCGTCGGTCGATTACATACTTTGCTCAAAAATGGCTTTGGCCGAATTTCCGTCGTTTAAGTTAACTGCAGGTTCGGGGGGGATGGTTCTCAGCTGCGCAAATGATTTGGTAACTATTTATGTGTCCCTGGAATTCTTAGCTTTATCTTCCTGCTTTTTATCCGGATATACTAAACGGGACATGAGATCGAATGAGGCAAGTACGAAATTCCTGTCGATGAGCGGAGCGAGTTCATCCCCCTTACTATATGGTTTCCCTTCGTTATATGGACCTTCTGGCGGGCAGCTTCAGCTTGATGAAACAGTTGACAAAATTCTACCCAATCAATATGCTTCCGCAATTTATATCTCCGCCGCGTTTATTTTGGCTGGGACAGCGTTCAAATTGTCCCTCTTTCCATTTCATCAATGGACTCCCGATGTATATGAAGGAGTGTGATTCGTTCGGATCCGGGAAGTGATATATTTGTCGCAAGTAACTAAGCAATCAGATAATTTCATTTCCGCCACATCCCGCGGGCGTGCGGGAACAACTGTCAATTTCCCAAATCTAGTTGTTGTATAAATAATTGGCTCCTACTGTATCGCAAATTCTAGGAAATGTGGTGACAAATCTCGTATAGTAAAACGGAGCAGGGTTGCAGATTTTAGCAAATTGGTGTTCCACTTCATGTTCTTCTGTGTCTACCTCATAGAGTTTATTTCTGCGAAGTTTGTTCATCAGGGGTAGATTTTTTATTTTCAAATACACATCGAATTGGGAATTCAATATTTCCCTATTATTCCTGACGTAGCGGGAATCCGGGGGTTCGGTCTTTCGGAAGCTTGTTTCCGAAAAGTTTCTTCGATCTGTAAAATTGCCCCAAGATAATGTTTTGAGTTTGTGTGCCT